GAGGATCGACCCGTTTAGTATAATTCCGAAGAAAGACTGTTGGCAGCAGATGGAGACATTTTTTTTTGGCCCCTTCAAAAGAAAATGCGGGCAGGGTAGAGCTCGGCAGAGGGTTCGAGAATAGGGTAGGGTCCTGTCCTTAAGATTCAGATAAGAAAAGAGTTACAAACTTTTACCTCCGTACAAGTGCTGCGTACAAGTTCCGGCCAGGATGATTGGGAAGATCAAACCAATTTGAACCGCTCACATCACAGTAGTAGTAGCGTAAAGGCCGTAAGTCGGGGGGCGGCCATAAAAGGCTATTACTTTCACACCTCTCTCTCTATCTATAGATAGAGAGATCCGCTGCGTGAGCAACCCGACCGTGCCTTACATGTGCTCTACAGGCCGCACTCCATCTTTTTTGCCAACGAGCCCGTTTTCTTTTGATTTGGAAGACGGGCGTTACGTTCGGTTCGAAAGGCATAGTTTTCAGTATGTCTCCAGATAGGGCCCCACTAGTCCGGCTAGCTAGTGAGCGGTTCTTTCGGGCGGGAAGCAGGCCGGGCCCTACGGGCGGGCATCCCCCGCAACGCAAGCACCATTGTTCGCCACCACCCGAGAAGCAAAAGATTCGAGAGTCCAGGCTTAAAATACATGCATAGATAGTGGTCTAATGCCAAGGCCGACGACTGAAGCTCGGGACGGAGCCGTATGAGGCGGAAGTCTCACGTACGGTTCTCTGAGAAGGGAGTGGCTACCTACTGGAGCTTCGACCAACCACCACCGGTCAATTCCGCTTTGGGGCCACCCCTTACTCTACCATTATTATAGGGGTATGGGGTTCGAGACAAAGAAAGATCAAGGCAGCATATCAGTTTTTCCTTTATACTTTACTTGGATCTGTTTTTATGCTATTAGCTATTCTGTTGATTCTTCTCCAAACAGGAACAACCGATTTACAAATATCATTAACCACAGAATTTAGTGAGCGGCGCCAAATCTTTCTATGGATTGCTTCTTTCGCCTCTTTCGCCGTCAAAGTGCCTATGGTACCAGTTCATATTTGGTTACCCGAAGCTCATGTAGAGGCACCTACGGCAGGATCCGTCATCTTGGCAGGAATTCCTTTAAAATTGGGAACCTACGGGTTTTTAAGATTTTCAATACCCATGTTTCCCGAAGCGACACTTTGTTCCACTCCTTTCATTTATACTTCAAGCGCGATTGCTATAATATATACTTCCTCGACCACTTTAAGACAGATCGATCTTAAGAAGATCATTGCTTACTCCTCAGTAGCTCATATGAATCTGGTGACTATTGGTATGTTTAGTCGGGCGGCGGCCGTTAGGTCACCTATTTTGAGTTATGGACACACAAGGCCAAAACATGTGTGCCGGGCGTGCGACCCATCAACCTACTAGCAATGGGGGAGAAAACATAGCATGTCGCAATAAAAGCTTGATTCGAGGCGTCAACAAAACACTGCCGTCTGTTCCAAAAACAAAAGCCCCTTAGCGCCCCGGGACGGGAGTGGGGGACGGCCCTACGCGCAGGCAACAGCAGCACCGGCTCTACGAAGTCAGAATCGAATCTTTCTGTTGGCTTTCCCAATTCATTCGTGAATAAGAATTCAAGGGCGTGAAGCGAGTGCTTCTAGCTGCTTCGCCTGCTTCTTATTATATTATATTATTTATGGCGGCTATGTTTTCGTGGTGGAAATGAACGAAAAGCGATATGAACGTGCTATTTTCAAATCGATTGATAGATAGCCTGATCTGTTCTGATAGATCAAAAGAGATAGAAAGGGAATCTATCAAGAATAAGGGGAAATCTCCTATTTCTATCTATTGATGAGACAACTATCTATTCTTGATCCATCAGAAAGAAATCGATATGTATCTGATGGAGTCTACATCGTACGTAGAGCGCCCGAGCGCTTTTTAGGCCAACTCAGTTCTCTTATCCATCGGTCCAATGCACTGGGCTCATCTCATGGAGGGAAAAGCCAAAATGTAGTTTGTCTTGTTCGCCGCCTCGACGCATTCCCTTCTCTCCCCGGTATCGTCCCACACAGAAAGAAAGAGCGCGGAGCCCCGGCCCGACCTGTAGGTCCGCTAACGTAAAGCGAGGAGTTGAGCCTGAACTGGCGAACCGAAGTCACTTTCGGAACCATACTTCCTACAGCTAACATGTGTCCAGTCCCGCGGGAACGCGCAGCGCAAACGAACGTGAGTTGCTATACCGAATCCCCCGCTGGCCATCGGGGACCGAGTGGTAAGGCCATGATCTGCAGGGGAAAATATAACTCATTCTTCCATTGGGGACAGGTGCACGAACGACAACTCCAAACGTCACACATCCGCCGCCTACCTACCGTTTAGGTGACACCAGCGAGATCCAGCTAAGGTAAGGAACTTCGTGTCGCGGCTCCTCCACTCCGCTGCGGTCTCATGAACTGAACTTCGTTGCCTTCCCGCTAAGAAGCGAATAGGCGCTGTGCCGTGGGTCAGTTTCGGGGCGGGGAGCCGAAGAGAGACCAGAAGAATGATTCATTTGGATCGACGAGCTTTTTCAGCCCAAAAACTAAGAATCAATGGAATGTCTGTCTATCCTATTCTATCTGTATATCTAGGGGATCTCTCTATACATATACAAGTTTTTTTTATGGCATGATATGATCGCCTAGCCGTAGCCGCATATCAGCTGCGCTCAATATGCGGGACGGGATTTCTGTTGGATCTGATCTTTTGGAAAGCTTTTGGACCTAGCGAAAGGGACTCTAAGCCTTCACGCAAGCAAGCGCGAGAGAAGCAAGCAAAGTAGAAGTAGAAGCTTTGCCAGAAGCAAGACGAGGAAGCAGAGCTGTCTACGAAGCGGTAGCTTCTCCCGACCGACTAAAATACAACAGTCGCGACCTACTTTGATTCAAAAGAAAGGCGAAGGGTTTGGCAACAAGCAAACGGCTTTCTATCATAGTTGCAAGGGTTCCAAACCTTAACTACTTAAGTACCAAAGGCTACTTTCGATTGGTTTCATAAGGGGGCTGTTCACTACAAGCTATCAGCGCTGAGCGCTGTCTTAGATTGAAGGTCGACTTATCTTATTTCCGTTCAATCTCTAAGGCGGGTTTCCGCTGAGAACGGAATAATGTTCGTGTCCAAAGGTGAACAAAGCCCTAGCTTCTAGAGTTCGCTGCTTTTCCCAGGCCGGAGAAGGGCTTATACTGCTCGCCTTTGTTTGATATGTTCATTCAGTACCAATACAAACTAAAACTACACCAAAATGGAAGGGCCACTATAGAAGCTAGAAGTAGTAGCCTTATAGTAGTCGGCCTAACCAAAGCGTCACGACAACATAAAATTAGCCTTATGAATGGAATCTTAAGTAGGAGGCTTAGCCCGCCCGCCTACCAATCAAAGAGGCTGAGAGTAAGCGTAAGCTCGCCCGTAAGCTCTTCGAGCTTCCCTTCATTTGCTTCGCGGGAGCCGCACAGCACATAGCTGGAAGTCAGAGGGCCCATACTACCTGCCTAACCCTTCGCTCCGAGGGACCGTAGATCGGAAAGCGCCTTCTAAACCACCCCATTCATCCAAAAGAGAAGGGAAGGGGCCTATGTATTTGCATGACCCCTGCAGATTTAACCCTATCTACACCCGGAACCACTCCCCTAGCGGTCCTGCCACCACGTCGCAGAACGGGAGCTCGTGTGGAACCTTTTATTTCTGGCGTAACAGCGGTAAAACGTAACAAAATATTATGGCCGCCTAACATAGGGGCCGGAGGTACGGTAAACTCGGCCAAAATATGACACCCGAAGGGCCCGGCACGCACAATCCTATCCTATCCGAGTCCGAGTTTACCCCTTGCACTTCGGACAGCCGTCCGTAGCATCATAAGGAGGACCTCCCTTTCGAGGCCGCTAAGGAAAGAGTACGGTACATAGGAAGTTGGTCTTTCTCAACGTGGTGTATAGCACGAAAAACCTTTCGATACAAGATAGGGCCGTTCACATGAAAGAAAAAATTTTGCCTTTCTTCTCTTCTTTCTCTTTCCCGAGGGGGAAAGAGAAAGAGGGTCTTATGGGGGAGGGGAAAGGCTTGGGCCTACCTATCCCGATAGGACCCCATAAAAGAACGGGAGCTGTTGAGAGGTTCCATATTGCCGAGACGAAGGGCAGCACTTCTGTACGTGATCGTAGTATGTCACGTCGTCTCGTCCCCGCTGCATCGAAGAGTACCTATGCACTATGTTCCGGTTCACTGATAAGGAAGATAGATTTTGGGTGGGGGTCTACGATGTGATACTCAAGTATGACCCGGGGAGATAATGCTAACTATGGGTAGGAAGCAGGAACCATTATGTAAAAAATTTCGGGGGGATTACAGATCTCTTATACTACCATCGATCGACAGAGCGGAACGACCAGAAAAAGAAGTTAAGTTAGAAAGCCGTATGATAGGTGGTAACTATCTTGTACGGTTCGGGGGGTAATCGGCGTACTCCGATCAGTGGGGGAGGGGAATCTTTGGCTCTATCGAACATACAGGGAATTGGAGGTAGCATTCTACCGATGTCAAGTCATGGACTGGTTTCTTCAGCCCTTTTTCTATGTGTTGGTGTTCTATATGACCGACATAAGACTCGACTTGTTAGATATTACGGAGGTTCAGTGAGCACCATGCCGAATCTCCCTACCATTTTTTTCTCTTTCACTTTGGCCAATATGAGTTCACCTGGTACTAGCAGCTTTATCGGGGAATTTCTCATCTTAGTAGGAGCTTTCCAAAGAAATAGCTTAGTAGCCACATTAGCAGCGCTTGGGATGATTTTAGGCGCGGCCTATTCCCTTTGGCTATATAATCGTGCGGTTTCTGGGAATTTAAAACCCGATTTCCTCCATAAATTCTCCGATCCAAATGGCAGAGAAGTTTCCATATTTATACCTTTTCTTGTTGGAGGGGCGACCGCCCGTTAAACTACCAAAGAAACAAGGGTAAACCAATGTGATCATGACATTGTAGGTGCTTGCGATGGGACGGATGCGACTTCCCTCAGTTGGTTTGGGGGGCATAGCCCGTTGCAGAAGTCCCCCCTTTTTTTTATCCATTTCTTTAGTCTTTAGGGAGCCAAAGCTTGACTTTACTAAACTAAAAAAAAAGGCTCGCGCTAGGCGCTTACCTTTTTTTTGGCGTCGCCCTATCTTGCTGGGTGGGACCGATAGAAAGAAAGGACGGGGGGCAACCATGCATGGTACTTCTCGACCCTGTCTCCGAGGGACAGTTGAACGAGCGACTCATGAATGCTGCCGGGTCGGACGAGCCAATAACTCGAACGCGTTCGGTCTGTTTTTTGAGCAAGAATCACAGCCTTACCTTATCTTCACCATGATACGGACTCCAAGTTCTTATGGCAGAGCACGAGGAGATTTATCATCAATATGATGATGGGAATGGAAACCAGAAGCACGACTGGGGTCTTCGTGGTCCAAGATAATCAAACCATCAGTAAGAGTAACGTAAGCATGAGACTTTTTGGTAGTACCGGTGAACCAGATGGCCGCGGCGATGGAATCTGGGACGGAGGACTTGTAGTATCTCTCTAGATCTGGCAAAAGCGAAAGAACCCCTAACATAATTCGAATGGAGGCTGACCTCTTTTTTTTATTGATTCAATACAATAGGGGAAAAGATCGTACAGTTCCCTACCGAGACAAACTCTCAACGGATCCTCCGCGCGCTGGGCATACCTCTTCCCGCGTCTTTCTCGTGGCGGGAACAGAACAACAGAGAAAGACCCAGCCGACCGGCCCAGGGCTCGAGGGCGAGCTTTATTTATTTAAGAGAGAATGGGGAGTGAATCGAAAGGCTTCCGTTTCCGTTCTTGTTTGGGGGCTTTCGGGCCCCGATCGATCTTTTTCGTAGTTGAGAAGGGGGAAGGAGTCTAAATCAATGGACATTAATGAACCATCATTGATGGACGTTGCACATGACACGATCAATTCGACTCAAGGTCCGGCGCTAATAGAAGTTGCTTACTTTCCTAGTAGCGAAGGAAAAGGGCAGGGCTTTTTTCGTATTAATAGTGGGCGGGTCTCATGAGATCTATGCCGGCCGTAGGAATCAAACGAAGGTCGAAGGACCATTCGATTCATTAAGGGGCATAGCGGCGCCCTCGCTTGGCGCCCGGACCTAGCAGCAGACGGGCGGGCCGTGCCTGAATTCAGACCGGACCAGACTCTTCTGTCTTTGAGCTGCTTCCACGCACGCAGACCGGAAGATCTCACTTGTCCTGGACTGGACAAGTACGTAGAGATCTTCGTGGGACCGTGGAGGGAGTCTCAATCGATCTTTTCTAGGATTCCTTATCACGCCACACATGGAGATCTTTCCATTGATAGATAAGAGGCCCCCTTTGAAAAAATTCTTAAGGGTTAGGTTACTTACCTGCTTCTACGGAAGAGGTTGACTTTGTACCGCCCGGAGGTCATATAGATCGGAATCCGGAGCGATAAGAACGAAAGGGTTGGTATGGCCACAGCTACGACTACTGGCGCTTCAAAAGGCTTAGATTCTAAGGGCGCTACTGAAAGCCTTTTTTTAGGTCGTGTAATAGGGGAGGTGTAAGCCTCGAAAGCCTTTTTCGGTAGGGCGAGCAGCCCTTAAACCAAAAAAAAGGTTTGGAACCCTTCCCCTATTCCTTTTATGCATTTCATTCTCTATTTGGCCCGCTTCAAACAAAATGAGAAAAAAGGGTCGGTCAATAGCATAGCTCTTTCTTTCCCTGGTCTCCTTTCGAAGGAGAGGCCTTCGCATTCCTAATCCGGTAGGGCCGGACGGCTTTGTTTGCCCCAGCTTGGCGAATCGCATCCCCGCACAACGACATTGTTTGTGCGCCCCTTACCGTTCTCGCTCAGTCTTTCAACGGCTGGGAAGGCAGTCGTAGAAGCGAAGCCTATCGCCACGCCGACCATCAAATAGGAGATTGGGCCCCTTCTCAAAGATTTGATGGAATGGCCCACCCCACCCAAGAGTGCTTATGTCATAGGGGAACTCGTGGCTGGAAACAATCCTTATGGTTTGTTTTGATATCCGGTAGGAATAATAAGGAATCAAAGTCCAGGTTGGTTGGTGAGCCTAGTGATAGGAGACTATCTAGCTTGGTTCGGAGAGCACTTGTTGGGTTAAAGATTTTTTTGTTGCTAAATGTTACGGCCTAAATGCTGAACTATTGACTCTACTTGTTTGGATGGGTGTTCACCCCAAAGTGTTCCCGGACCGCATGCATACATCCGTAAGTAACTTAGTGCAACATGGCAAATTTCATTGAGAGGAATCAGCAAAGAAAAGAAAAACGGGTCAACAACATCTTTATGTGTATTTGAGAGATTGTCCTCGGGCTGAGGAGTGTCCACATGAGTTCGTTGAGGTGTCTACACGGGCCTGTGGTCCTCTTTTATATTCTGTCGAGAGTTCGGGTTGCTCCACCTAAGTTAAGTAGAACGAATTGGAAATGAAAAGGGAGAGGAAATTGACTTCTTAAGGTCGCTTTCCTGACCCGGGCTTTCATCCTTTTCAGCCTATCAGGAAGAGCTAACCACTAGTGATAGGGCAAAAATCGGGGGGAAGGAGAAAGGAAAGAGCGATGTATACATTATTGTTTTTTCCATCTAGCTTTTCTACTACTATCCGAATAGAGCTGCTTTACACCCAGAACGATTGTTTTTTCGTTATAAGAGGAAGAAAGCATCAAATCCGAAGAATAGCGTAGTATAGATGTGGCCTTGGGAATGGGAATCTAATTTCATTTCCTTCTTCTCCTGGTTCTCATTGGCATAAGGCTCTAGTTCGACTAGCTTGAAGGTGGGCAATTTGGCTTAGCAGTAGGAATTCTCTTCAAAAGACATAATAAGGCGAAAAAGAAAAGAAGAAGGCATTAACGGAGAAGAATTTCTATTTTTAGATGCGTAGTCAAACTAAAGTAGCCAAGCAAGGGAATCACCTTCTGACCTTCTGAGATGGGAGGCTGGGGCTGTTATCTTCCTTACCCTTTTTCCTTTCTTTGGTTGGTGCTATCTTATAATATAATATAATAAGTAGTTGATCCCACGTGCTATCCTCAAGTCTTTTTAGTCTTCTTGGACCCGAGGGGGGGCAACTCAATAAGTATGGTCTCTATCGCCGAAAAAGGATAAATAGACTGAAATTGGTGGTATGGTATAGCTTTTAGGATTAGTGGATTAGTTAGAGGAGGTAGCTGTGAACTCTTCATTCTTCTCGAGGGGACTTAGCTTAGGGATTCACTGATTTCGAAGTTTTCCGCCCGAAACCAAGAAACAAAACAGAAGATGCAGAGGATACTATGAATTCAGAGTGAGCCTCTATCCTATGGTCTAGGAGTAGAGAAGAGAGCACCTTCACCCTTCACCCGACAAAGCACTTCTTTCCTGCTTGGCCAAGAAGTGTTAAACGGAACTTTCTTCAAAAAATTCTCTAAGGGAATGGGACTACTGCTCTGCTGCTTTGACCTTTTTTCAACTACTGTGACGAAAGAAAGCAAAGAAACTCAGCTTCTTGCAGGTCCCAATAAGCGGGTAACTAAAGTCTACTCGTCAAGTAAAGCCTCACTTTTTCAGCGAAGACCAGAACCGATTCAATCAATGCGACTTCGTCCCACCAGTCAAAAAGGAAGGAATATTCTGAGGCGGGCAAGGAAGGACAGGATATGTCGTCAGTGGAGAAAGAGAATCTTCTAATTCAGAAAAAGCCCCTTTAGCCCACTCTCTTTTTACATAGCCAACTAGTTGTGGTGTACTCTCCCTCGACGTCTTGACCCATCCATAGTCTGCTAATCTAATTCCAACGTCTTTGATCCTTACAAGCTTGGATAGGACTATATCTCTGTCTTTTGTTTGTTACACAACACTGAATTTTCTCTTCTTTCTATTCGTATTTCTTACTTATTTATTTAGGGTCTGGCCTTTTTCAACCTCTTCTTCAGGTGGAGTATATGAATACGAGCCTTGTTCAACTGTGCCCACGGACCCGTAAGCCCTCGAGGCAAGGCAAAAAGGAAGAGATAGAATACGACGGTTTTTCGGGCGTATAGATAATGACACGCTCGTCTAGCCTTGGTCCTCTCATCATCTGGCGGAACATAAGAACGCACTGTTTGGGACTGGGCACGACCCCTCTTCTTTCTTTAGACTATCCTTTTTTGTTTTATGGATATGGATTGAGTATTTTTTTGCGCTTGTTAACTTTCTTCGTTTTGAATCAAGTGATGGAGTCTTTCGGAATAGAAATAGAATAGGCTCTTCCCCTTTCCTTTGAGATAGGAAAGTTCTCTAGAAGCCTTAGGCCGATTAGTTAGACTGATCTTTTTGATATAGCTTTTTTGGTCTTGTTTAGCGATTGCGCATTGCCGTGCTGTCTTCAACAAAGATCTCTGCTCTTTTCCTTGATGCGGAGAAGATAGAGTTAGAGTTCACCCCTCCCCCCCTGGCCAGTTAAGAGAGTTCGAGGCATAGCCCAGGTGCTTTTAGCGATGCCGGAATAACTAACTACCCCTCCTCCCAATGGGCATAGGGGTTACGTCATGTACGAAACTTTCTTTATAGTATACCATTTCTGGCTCGTCTGCGCATACTATTGATTTACAGATTCAAACTATTGACAAATTAAAGAAGGAACAGTGCCGTCCGCGCTTACTCTACTAGAAGCCTCATCTTATAGTTCTAACTCTTCGTTCTTACTATTACCCGGGAACGGACTGGCCAAGACTTCAGCTTAAAAGCTTTGAACCTGAGCTATTTAGGGGAAATAGAAAGAAAAAGCCCCTCCTCCACTTCTCGGCTTCCTTCCTCGCCTACTCTTTGCCGCTGGGCGTAACGTAGAAGTTTTGCTTCAATTAGAATATCTGAGGCTTAGCGGGGCATGTCCTTCTGGCGTGGTGATGACTCTTGGAGGCCTCGGTCAATTCTCTCTCTAACCAAGGCGGATGGAGTAGAGTTGGTCATCGCTCCGGGTGAGCTTACGACGATCGGCACGCGGGACGCCCTTCGACCAGAGGTTGACGAAAGTCTTCATGATCGGGAAGGTAACTCGCTGGCTGCCGACTAATGAAACAAAACTATGGCGCCAGCTAAGCAAGCAGGATCCGGGCTCATTCTCGGGACTTCGTTTAGCCCTCTCCCTTTGCCTTAGTGCTAGGCGCGGGTGCACGAGCGATCGTCATCTTATTCTAGCTTTCTTTCCTTTTTTGGAAGCATTCCCGATCCTTTCCTTCCTCTCTTTCCAGTGGTCGAAGCCGGCTAAGGGCCATTTCACTTTTCCGGTAGTTGCCTTTTCACCTCCTGCCGAAGCAAGTCCTTCTTTTCTTGATTTCCTTCTCCCTTATTTTACTGGAATTCCCATCGAGCCACGCGCCTCAGCTCTCCTCCCGCCAGAACTAAGATATATGTATGATGAAGCAGTTCCGCGTCCAAGCCGCGCTGTCTTTTGCGCAATTGTTACTTACGACTTTTCGTTTCTTCTCTTACGCAATTCCTGACTAGTCGTAGTTAGCCTAAAGACCGGAATAAGAGGAATCAGCGTATCGAGGCTTCTTTCTCATGGGAGGGGTTCGCATCCAACTCTTCCGGTCATTGGCAACATCTTCTAACTCGTTAAGCGCAAACAGCGGATATGCGACCTTCATTCACTAGCAATGAACGAAAGAGCTAGGAGCCCATTGGGCAGTCTTTACCCCTGCTCTTTGGTCTCCAAAAGCTACTGAAAGTCCTAATTGAAGAGCCATATATTCTAGAGGAGCCAAACAACCAACTAGCTGATTTAACTGCAAAACTGCTCCGAGTGGTTAGTGAACTATTGAAGTAGATAAGTTCCAATCCGCATTGAGGAGCCAACCCCAAGCAAGCAAGGTGAAGCAGCATCTCTTTGTCAATTACATCGAACCTTGGGGACAAGAACAAGCTCAAGAAAAGCATCCGGGAGGCAGAAGGCCGTTTTCAGTTTGCATACTGTTCTTAAAAAAACCTGTAGGTGGATGTACACTTCTCTTCTTCGTGCAAGTTAAGGTTAGCCGCTGTTCATTAAGGATCACTAAAGGGGGCTATGCTCTCATTCGCCCTTCCTTGCTCAATAACTTGAACGCTGCTGCTTCTTGCTCTAAAAGAAAGACTTGTCTACAAGAGCCGGTTGCCTTTGACCGAACAACAAATAAATGGTATATGTATATAATATTTGTTCATTTTGAAAACTAAAGTACAGCGTACACTTTACGGTACTAATCACTCTATATAGAACTATTTTCTCTTTCCTTCTAAGGTTTTCGCGGACGCCCTAAGCCGAGTCCTTTTCGGAAGTGAGATCACCAACGACTTGAAAAAGAAAAAGAGGACTTTAAAGAACTTCTTAAATGCAGCCGTGATCCACTATATGATACCAACAGATACAGTAGCACCGGATTTATCATAAGAAGGAGATTCTTTCTTTCCTTTTAGCTGCTGTTTGGCGCGAGGCCCATGTCCCACCCAATGCTACTCCGAGAAAGAAAGCTTGTTTTCTTTTTCAACTGGCTGGTTGAAAGTTAGATGATTCATCTGAGGTGGCTGACTTGGATCCGTCTGAGAAAGCCCATCCTACCTCTCTTTTTGACTTCACGTCCTGAGGCGAGTTCATGCTCAGAGTCTGCCCTATCTCTAGGGCCTGAGCGCTATTATAATATAACAACATAAGGTAGAGTGGTGGAACTCATCCCCCCGGAAAGGTAAAATATCCGTGGCTACGAGAGTAGAGCAAGAAAGATATGCTTCACATATTCAATTCGATGTCGCTCTTAAGCAAGGTGGGCGTGGAAAGCAGAGAGAACCATCCTACAACAGGTTTTGAGACCACTTTGAACACCAACCCCGGATTCCCTCTTACCCCTTTATCAACTAAAAGAAATAGTAAGATTTTTGTTCCATACTTGATTGTCTTATTCAACTATTTATCGAATTCAATCAAACGACTGATTTCACTTAAGTGAGACTCCTCAGAAAGGAAGTCAAATCCTGAATATATAATATAAAAAGAAAGATAATTATTACTAACCTTACATAAAAAGTAGAGGCGGCTTAGTCTTTTTTAGCAGGTGAGCGAGTGTTAGAGTTCTGGTCGGGCGAACCGCCCTCGGATGTAGTCTTCGTTAGTCTTAAGTTTTCACCTTTTTGAAGACAAACCGAGTACCAAAGGTCACGATCGACTAAAAGGAAAGCCGAAGCAAAGGAAGAAGCAAGGGATGAAGGAGAAGTAAATACCCGGAAAGCCCTGATCGCCCTGAACAGAGTAGTCTCAGCCCCCTTTCTCAGTTTCCGAATGGCACGACCGATCCTTAAAAGGTAAGGTCACTTTCATGAAGAAGAAAGCAAAAGCCCACAGGTTCTTTCGCGAAAGCTACGTACACGAGGCTAGAGCGCAAAAAGGACAAATGAAATAGCAAGAAGCTAAGCAAAGAGGCATGAAGGAGGGCGTGGGAAAGGTAGATTCCATTTCTGCTCTTTCGGTTCCCTTCCTGTTAAGTTGAGAGCTTATACCCGAATGATTGATTTGGTGAAAGATTAATCTGCTCTCTAAATAAAGGTAAAGGTTGGTCCAGCAAGACTAACCCGATGACGTGGCATCCGTTGTCAAAGACTTCTAATCCACAGGATTACGCGCTTGAAAGCAATTGATGTAGTAGTTTACTGGGACGATCCACTAGATCCATAAGCCCGTAAGAGAAGATCCCCGCTTTCTTTTAGATATGTCAAATCCCAGCTCATATCTTAAGGCAGTTCGTCTTACTATTTATTTCATGACAAAAAGGCGGAGGGCCTGACTCCAACGGCGCCTACTCCTTCAAAGCCGAAAGCGTGTACCTCTCTCGATTGAACGTATGACCTCTCGCAGACCTGAAACTCAAGTTTTTGGCTATTGAAAGCTCCACGCTACGGACCCTTTTTTCATGGAGAGTGGAGTCTTCCTTCTATTCCCTATTCTCGATAGAGAGATGAGGGAAGGCAGCTCGACCAATAGCTCGCTTGAGAGCAACTACTGTACTATTCTACTGCCTTTTATAACGTATTATAAAGCTATATTCCTCCCCTACTGAAGTTTTTGATAAGGAAGTCTGGTTTAGGCATTAGGAAGCGAAGTACCGAGACTGAGACCGACTAGCTGCCTGTCAGCTAGGCACAGGAGAAGGAGTAGAAAGCGAAATAAGAAAAAAGCTGAAGACCAACCCAATTCATCCCGTTCGCTCTCCATTGATCATATATAAAGAACTTGAGCCCCTCTTAGTCAAGCTCGTCACCTGCAAGATAAGCAAGTATAATGTAGAAAAGAATCTTCTCTCGTTGACAGGGTTTTGTTAGCAGGTAGAGGAAGATGCCTACTCCCTTCCAGCACGCAATAGCCCCAAAACCCAAAGGCTGTGGGACCATAAGTTGTATCGGGTAAGAAAGTTTTCACCACCAATGTTCCCAAAAGGATCGATATTGAGGCAGGTGAGTCATGATAATGCCATGCCAGGGGCGAAGGACAAAAGCTCCCGACATGGGATGTTGGGCTTCAACTTCCCTTTGGCCTTTAGTAGAGAAAAAAGGTGCTTTAATTGAAAGCTTCGTACTCTTTTGAAAACGGACTAACTTAGCCATGAATTTCTCATCAAGGGTCCAGCCCTTACATAATAGTCAGTGGGAAATCGTTAGCCTTTTCTTCAACTCTTGGGGCGAAAGCTTGAATCAATGGAATCAAGCAAAAAGAGTGCCAGTACCCCTGCTGTCCCATTCCATACCAAAAGGAATGCGTGAGCCCGGACCAATGCAAAGCCGAATCATTCGCCTACCATTAAGAAAAAAAATTGAGGACTTGAGCGAAGAGCGCAAGATAGCCACTGACTCTTCCGATTAATTAAAAGATAGGGACAAGCCAGAGCCAAAGCCAACGCGTCAAAGTCAAGTCAGGTTCAGCAATCGACGTAACTAATTCAAATACCAGAAGCTAGGTCATAGAAGGTAGATTCGATTCGACAATCTTAAGCCCTTTGCCGAGATACGATACTGTCAGCCTCAGCTAATCACTAGCTTCTGAAAGAATAATATCGTCAAGTCGGAGAGGAAGAAGAATGCCATCATAGAGGGATCAGCATGTAAACTTGAAGGGCTAGGGAACTCCTTTAGCTCCAGAATTATTTAGAATGAGAGTTAGGGTCGATCGGGGGAGCCTTACCTCTTAGATGACCCAAGCAAGTCAGTAAGTTATTTTATTTTGATTGGATGAATTCCCCGCCCCCTTCGACGAGTTGATTCTGGCTTTTGGGCCTAAGGAATTGGCCGGCCCTTGCCTGAGCGCCCTGGTCCTGCTTCCGTCGTCCGTGTTGCCTCCGCCGACGGCCATAATCTGGTAACATCCAGGGACCATATGGGCCCTTTTCCTCCATTGTAGTCGATGCATCATTTCTTGGTGCCCCCGGTCTACTGCCAGCAGCCACAGTGGCCTGCTCCTGGGCCTTCTCCGCACATGGAGTGTTCTTCGGGCAAGAATCTGCCCGGTGACCATATTCACCGCATTCAAAGCATATTAGATGAAGGCCTTCATACTCCACTGTTTGCGAGTGACCAAGAAGTGTTATCTTCGGGATTAGTGGTTTTAGCAGATCTATCTCAACACACACTCGGGCATATCTTCCTCGGGCGATGCCCATGGTAGTGCTGTCAATTTTCACAGCCTTACCAATGGCCTTTCCCATAGCCATGAGGGTTTCTTTCTCAAAGAACTCTATCGGAACCTCTGGAAAGCGAACCCAGGCTAGCGTGGAAGTGACCTTCTCCATAGACGGACGGAAGTTAGGCCGCCATTTGAAGACAGTGAGATAGTGTCCCATGATCACCCATGGCCCATTCTCAAGAACATGCATATAGTCTTTCCGTGAGTAAAAACGAACCAGAAAATAACCCTTCTCGAGGTCAATGATCTCAGAGCCCCATTCAAATTTCCACAAGTCTTTGGTTCGCTGTTCCAACACCCTAAGACTGACGGACTTGCCCAGAACCTTGAGGATCAAGGCCCGTTTCCATGGCTGCCATAGCATGCGGCCTTTCTTCAGTGGAACCTCCACATTCGGCCACGGTGAAGACTCCCCTCCCGCCACAGCGCTCTTTCGGTCGGTAACGTCCTTTTTATATTACCAACCTTAGTCTCAACTGACTCTGGATCCTTCCAAGGATTAACTATACTTGCAAAAGTGGACTTATCTACCTTCTTTCCTAACTCAATAAGAAAATAAGGATAAAAAAGCTTTACTAGCAAGTCGGCCCTCCCATTTATACAAAAATATTCTATGGAAAGATGAGATAATCCGAGGATACCCTGATCTCGTGAGGGAAGCCGGAACAGGCAATGGGGTGTGGCGATCACGCTCACCACCATAGGCCGTCATTCATCAAGGTGGTGATCAGGTTGAACCTGCAGAACTCCACGACGATCCTCCCGCAGTCTTCAACCAAGGCGAGACTTTCCTATAGAGAATTGGGCACTCCAAGGGAGCACCATAACAGAGCAATCCTCCACCAAAGCACAAGGTAAAGTGGCGCCATTCGATTAAGGATGTTGTGTGAGTTCCCAAATCGGGATGGGGTGAGCTTCTACCCAAGAGTTGGGCACGGGATTGGCTAGAAGGAAAGCTGGGCAGCCCTGCAGCTATGAGCTTTTAAGCTAGGAGTTATCCTTTCTTTCTTCCGGTTATGAGGATCGAATTTCCTGATGCCTGATAACCTGAGGTAGGAGTGGCAAGAGTTGACTTCCTAAAACGGTAACAACCAGGGATGTCTAGAGAACTTCTCCTCGATTAGCTACAGAAAGAGCTAGAGAGTAGTTTAGTTCTGTCCGGTCTGAGACCGGGTACAGCGTAAGACGGTATCCTAGTGAGCGGAGCAGTCTTAATAGCTAATCCGCGTTGGTAATAAGTTTCTAATTTCCTTCTGGCTGAAGGTAGAGTTGCATTTGAGTTGAGTTACTAAAGTAAGTACTGTAGTCAGGTAATCGTACTACACTGCCTTAAAATAGCCTTATATCGATAGATAGAGTGAATGTAAGCCGAGCCTTTTTTTCTTCCGCTTTCTTATGCGCCCTTATCGCCTGTTCAAGGAAGGCCTGTTGATGCCCATCAGTGTCTTTGTGATCTTTGTTGCCTTAATGCCCTTTCCTCGAGCAAGAGGATTGTCTTAGAATGTCTAAAATCGGCTTATTCGAAGAGTAAGAGCCGATCTTGTACTTGCAGCGAATTCTCTTACTTTAGCTTGGAACCTTTCGCTCGCAAGACTGAGACCGAGGAACTCCTAGTATGAATAAAAGGAATCAGTCTTGCCTGGCCTACGTGTGGACGAAGACCGCTTTCAACCTATACTCCATTCCTAGCTTCCTTGCTTTCATGCCTTGTGGCGAACTAGACTGAGAATTGTTTATATAAAGAAGAGTTCTGTCTTTCGAAGCGAGCCATTGGCATTCATACGCTTCCCTTTCATCAGCTCTTGCTTTTTGGGAATTACCGCTGCTTGGATCTTTGATAGAGTAGGCTCTTTGCCTTCTGACTTTCCCCCTTTGAAAAGCTACTAGAGCAAAAGGAAGTAGGCACGCCACGCGAAGAACCGGCTCCATACTGGTGGGGTTGAAAGCGCTCAATCGGAACAGGAGAGGATCAAGACATATGACGGGAGCGGGACCCTTAGCCCGTTCGGAAGCCATAGCCAATGGCTTCCTCACTGCAACGGTATTATAGAAATATATAAAAACGGGAGCCTCAAACACCGGCAGGGCTAGACCCTTTAAACTGTGCTTGGGAAGCAGACCCTATGATCGATTCACTCGGAAGGCATGCCCATGCCTTCCTTCGCTACTCTTGCTTGATTCTTTAAATCCCTTTAACAAGCTGAAGCGGGAATTTGACTCCATTCTAAAGGGCCACCTGCGCTAGATAACATGCTCGATAAGGCATGAGCCCGAGCTTCAACCTGCTCATGGATATATCCGTAGTTGGATTCACACTAAGAAAGGTAGATGGGCACAGTTTTTGACTATCACGATGCAGATCCCCGCACAAAAGAGTGCATTGGCGAAAGGAACAGAATGATCCTGTCATCTTGATTCGCTTCTTTATGACTTAACTCACGACGCGACTTCCCTCTACGTTCAACTCCGATCAAGGCAAGAAAGCAAAGCTGAAAGCTTACGAGGCTGAATATTCTAGAAGATTCATCTTTATTATAGAGTAGGTAAAGACTTCACTAAGCTTCTTTTTTTTTCTTTTATTTTAAGTTAGAAGATAAGAACAAGGACGGGAAAAGCTCTGACTTCAATACTAGATTCTCCCGCTAATCTTCATTCAAGGAAAACCTGTCTTCTTCTTAGTTGAAGGAAGTGAAGATTTTAAGCTAAGCAGCTTGAAAAAGAGCTATTTAAAGAACGAAGGGAATTGACACGGCCGGCGGCGACATCCGCGCTTCTTACAATGGATTACGGGTACAAAATAGGAATTCAAAAGACGGGTTCTTCCCAAGCTGTGGTAACTTTTTTAATGTATCTTATGGAAAAACGATTCCAGATTGGCGACCAAGATTCAATTCGGGGTTTTCCTGTCGTACTGAGGGGTCTAAAAAGAAATTCTTTCAAAAAAAAAGTGAAATCCTTAGTTGATTCCTCCTCTCGAACTGAGAAACTCCATTTCATACAGATTCAAGACCTTTCCTTTATCTATGTGACTTTCTCTCCCTTTCTTTTCCTAAACCTCGTTCGATCCCGAACTGCATTCAAAAATGAAGCAAGGACTTTGTTCTCTGAGCAAAGTAGTCTAGCCGTAACCGCTACAGTCAAAAAAGTCAAGTAAGCGAGAGATTACCAAATAAGGTTTTGAGCTAACTTCTATGATAGGGAAGGGAAGGTTTTTTCCTTTCCTTTCAGTCTCATGCGGCGTTTTAACCTAAAGGAAAGGGAAGCAACTGGGCTAGACTGCTAATCTTCTGGAGTAGCCTGACCCTGGGAAACAGACTGTAATCGCCTCCGAGAATAAACATGCTGTGCCGGGTGACTGGAATCCTCTGAGGTCAGCTGAACAGGCTGACAATCGGCAGAAAATGCTGAGCAAAGCTGCTGGCCTGAAGAGTGAGGCTGATCCGTAACATCAACTGCAGAAGAATGAGGTTCGAGTTGATGAACAGGAGAAGGCCGCAATACATCTCCATCATCATTCTCCCTCGGGGCTGATTAATTAGGTTAAGGAAAATATGAGGCGACTTCATTAAAGAGAGCATTTAAGGATACATCGAGTCTCTTGGATTTCACGTCATAGCATCTATACCCGGACTGAGCATATCCAAGAAAGACACAAGTGGTTGCCTTGGGGACAATTTTTCTCTTAACTGCGCAGGAATATGAACAAAACACGTGCATCCAAAGACTCGCAAATGCCTATAGTACTGCCCTAGTAAGAAGTTCGTGAGGTGCCGCTGCAGCTTCTTCCCTCTCTCTTCCCCCAAAAAAAGGAAAGAGATGTCCCGTCCCTTCTTTATGCACATCCATATACATAGCCAGACACAAAGGTGTATACAATCCGGTCAAAATCTGCGGTTCTTTAAGTTCATTCACTGTAGGTTCTCTTACTTGCTCTAGTGGCTGGCAAAGGCCAACCGAGAGGGGAGAACGAATGGCTTAGGAATCGACCGGTTCCGAGCAGACTCGTGGAGCTGCAGCTTGGATTATCGTAGAATAAGAGGAGCCGTCTTAGGAAATGACTTAACTTAAAAGACAGATGCCGCCGCTGCGGGGCGGGGGAGCAACTTGTCTGGTCTTGCGGTGCACTCATTCCCGTTACGAGAATGAAATGACGCCCCAGCTTGACTCGAGACCAAGACTCCTTACAACTCGCACCAATAGCGGCCGGAGATTTATTTAAAAGGCAGCCCAGCCGCCCCCCCTAGCCGCCTACCTACTCGTGTTCGTAGCTCGATCGGAGGTCAAAGACTGTGGTCCGGCGGAAAAACAGAAGTCGTCCGTATCAAGTGATACGTGAATTGCTCAGTAGTGCTTCGCCACTACCGTAGCTGGCGGAAATAGCTTAATGGTAGAGCATAGCCTTGCCAAGGCTGAGGTTGAGGGTTCAAGTCCCTCCTTCCGCTCCTGGCTTCGTCGTTTAGTGGTAACGAGTGGAGTGCATAAGCCCCTTTAGAGATAGGGGCGAGCAGCAAGCAGCCCCTTGTATAGGGCGTTAAGCACCTATCTTACTAATAAGAAGAAAGGGGCAAGCCAAAACCTACTCCTAACAAGTTGCTGGCTTTTCATCAGCCGTTGCGCGCTAGCCTTTTCCCTTACTAGTAAAGGGGCTGCTAGTTGTAGCGCGCAGTGTACTAGTGAATAGGAAAAGCGAATTGAGATTACTAATGACGGAAGGAGGTTGAGGATAGAACATGTTCGGTGCCTCGCCCTTGTCTCCTTCGCCGGAGACTGAAAATGATGGGAATCCTATCGATAAAGAAGAGGCATAAGCATCGCCTCTCGATCCAATCCGTCTTCCCTGGCCTCCCCAACACACTCTTGCTTGATACGAAAGAAACCTCCCGCCATAGAGAGGAGATTTAAAGTCTGGGTCCCCTCGATCACCCTCCCTTGAACCTGAACTGGTCGAGAGAGATGAACCCGCACCACATTTTACGAATCGAAACCCCCAACTAGAGATGGAATTCCAGAACCTAAACAACTCAGTTGAGAGCTCCGTGACTGGAAAAAGGGAAGGTCCACCAATGATTGATAGGCCATTCCCCCCTATCCGTCTCTTGATCTCCCATTCCACTAATCCGTTGTTACTGATTCATTCAAGGCATAGACTGCCCATTTCTTTTTATTAGCGCAGGTGTTCGTCAACGTGAAAGCCGCTGAACTTAAGACTCGAGTTGAGAAAGAGGGCGAGGCCCCCGGGAGGGCTTTCAGGGACTGGGGAAGACGGGTGGATTATAAGCTAGGGGCAAATCGAAGGTTTGTCCATCGGGATTGGGCATGGACGAGCCTCGACTGGGCCAGCATTGATGAAAAAATGACAAAATAAAAACTTCTCCCATCGCATCATTAACCGGTGTAGGATTAAAGATCGGGTCCAGGATTCGAGTAAAATCTACCTTCCCTCTCATCTCAGGGTGAGGCAAGGAATTTAATCAAATGCTCGTTGTTCAATATCTCGGCTGCTCAAGAAGTTGGACTACTTGCTCTCCGACCCGGAGTGGATTCTAGGGGAAGGGCATAGCCTCACCTTGCAGTAGGAAGGTGTTCGTTGTTGGGACGGGTTCAAACTGAGGGGAGGAGGAATTAAATACTCCGATCTTCCTGGGGATTCATCACTGGCTAGGGCTTTCGAATCAAAGCATGGGCATCTGCTATTAAGAGGGAGCAGTAGATCGTCGATTGAAGAGCCAGATCAGTAAACTTCTATTGATTATTGATTCGACTCTAGGGACTCCTAGCAGCAAACTTGTAGGCCCCCATAGAGATGCAGGAGCCGCCAGCCGGATCGACCAACAAATGATAGGCCAGAGAGATGGGCTCATTCGACTAATCAGTGATCCCCCGGCCTACCTAACACAGATGTCCCTTAAATAGGGGATTGGTTGATCGGAAAAGCTCAGGCAGGAGTAGGACATTCCATACAAATCTTTCTGATCCGCTAGCTTCTCAAATCCCATTTTTTCATCGACAGGTAGGGTGAATTCTAAGGTTCCTTATTCCGGTTGTAAAGCGGAAGAAGCCATTCTCCCTGCCCCACCAGCAGCCCGCCTTTCTGACCCGAAAGGAATTGAAAATGAAAGAAGAATCTGTGTGCACTATCTATGGAGTGGAGTGACTATCCTTAATTTCCTCTTCCCTATCTCCCCTCCTTTTGCCTTCGGCTATTACCGGCTGGCTACGCTTGGCCCAACATTGGATTTGTTTGAAAACAACCAAGGTGGCGTTCATTCAATCAAATCTTTTATGCCAGCCCAAACTAATTTGACTATTTTTGGAAAGGAAGGAATGCAGGGAACAACTCTTTCCTTTCCCACTGGTTCTTGAAAGCTATAAATCCCCGCTTCTCCCATATTAATTCTCCCTCTCGCATCGGTTCTGCATCAGATGATGAGCCCATGCGAAAACTTTCTCTTTTATTGGCGCCCGATAGGTAGGCTATTAGATTGAGTCGAAAGCCTACCAACGCATAAAGGTTCCGATTCGAGCAAGAGCCCAAACGGGGGAGGCGAGAAGATCTTGATCGAAAGCTCCACTGTTCTGAATAGTGAGAAATACTTTTTAAAATTCGATCAAATTGATCGAGAATCTCATCATCTGTTAGGCGGGCCAACCGACCGACCGAGTTGGGTCTAGGCGTCCATGTCACAGAACCCTTCTCTAGCCAAGAATCCCATTATTGATCGAATCGGGGCGGACCCAATTCATTGGCAAATGAAAAATCTATCGTTTTAACACTCAGAAAAAAACCTAGAAAAGAGGAAGAGTCACTAAGACAAGAGCTAGGTAAGCATGGTCACTGTATCGGCGGTCGGGGCCGGCGCTCCGCGTTCTATCTAGGTTCCGCTCTTATCTATAGGCCCCACCTCACATAGAAGAAGGGGAACCTCTTCCATAGAAGAACCCGTGTGAGCGGGAAGGGATTTAATCACTCATCGGATATGTCTTCTTCCGTGATCCATTTCATGTCAACTCTAATTAGTTATCAAAATGCCTACTTTACAAAGGGAACGTCGTCTCCCGGGAACCTTATGGTTCCCAGTAACCCCGGCCGCATCGGCCCGGTAACCTTCGTCACCGTCAGCATTTGGTACTCTCTCGATAGCTTCCAATAGTTCACTGAAAGCTTTTGGTGTAATGAACCGCAAGCCCTTCAGAAAGAAAGACATAATCATAATAAAGGGTTGGTTGCGGGAACCGACGCTGACGAAGGTTACCGACTTTCGGTGGACGGGGAGCCAACGAGTTCAGTCGAACAGCGTAACGAGTATAAGGCCGCTAAGGAAGCCTTCGCCAACTTTGATAGGCATAGCATTGCAAGCAAATAGAGCAGAGAGCTTACCATTTGTTTCTATTAGAGTCGCGAGCTTGTTGTAGTCGGTCCTAAAGGGAGAACCTTGCTGCTTACTTGCTATATCCCCGCGTCCTTGCACGGCTCGTTCTTCGAGCCCTGCTTCTCCCTTCCCCCTCTCCCCGTTCCTACCGTCCAAAACAGGCCTATGGAGTATAGCCAAGTGGTAAGGCATCGGTTTTTGGTACCGGCATGCAAAGGTTCGAATCCTTTTACTCCAGATTATGAACACCCGATCCGGATGCCACGAAAATTTATTAGAGAAGCCCTTTTCTTAAAAGAGTTTCTGCGACGGGTGAGAAACCTATCTACAGGACAACTTTCGGGGTTAAAGGAAGACCTTTCTGTTTCATATTGAGTCCTCAGAGGTGCGGCCCACTTGGTGTCGGATCAGCTCGACAGGTCACTCAATAGTCTTTCGCGGAGTACCGCTGTTGGATCTAATATCTTATCTTTCTCCTCTGAATGCCTTATTGACCGAATGAATAGAGAAGTAAAGCAGGGATGGGAAGAAAGCAAATCCAGATGAACTTGATTCCGTGAACAAATCCATCTTCACTCACGGAAAGCACACTTTGAACTTCGTACCTGCCTTCGAGTTAAAAGTGGAAAGTTCGATCCACGCACTCTTTCATTAGACGAGGAAAGCGCAAAGACAGATTGGCTCAATGCCTTTACTGCCCGAATCAAGGACTTTCCCATGCACACTTACTCGGTTCTATTCTAAAGCCACAGCTGAATGCCGTACTTGCCTTTCTTTATAAAGTCCCGATAAGTTCGCTAGTTGAATGAATCATTAATCGCACTTGCGCGACTAATTGAACCAGTTCCCTCGGCTCCTTTTCTTGCTTGATTTCGTGATTCAAAGGAATTGACCAAGCTGACTGACTTTCCTGATTACTTCTTTTCTGCGCTATACTTTTCCTGCTTGGAGGAAGAGAATCCGCTGTTACAGACCCGGTTGTGAAAGAAGGCAAGTATACTGACTTGGCTCTTTTAAGGACAACTTTCCCTTGTTAATGTACGAGCAGGAGACTAGAATAAAGATGCCCACAATCAGATGCTATAGGAACTGAACTGCCAATATGTATATCAAGATATTAAGTATGAAAGGGATCCCCTAATGCCCATATTAGCGAAATCTGACTCAATGGGAACTTCACTCAAAGCTGGGGAAGGGGATGCCCCAGAATAGTCCTTTCGGCTAGAACATCATTAACGAAAGAGCGATCTATGCTTTACGAAAACGACGGAAAGTAAACTCTTTTGATTACCTTTCACCACGGGTGCTAAAAAAAAGAAATTCTTTATTAACAATAGCAATAAAGGAAAAAGAGAGAGATGGGTTCAGGCCTGCCTCAACGGCATAAGATGAATATAAAAAACCAAGCGCTAACTGAAACTGGGGTCCTTAAGTAAGGTTTTTACTAAATAAAGAGGGCCTACGAGGCGCCTGGAACAGGTGCTAATGGAACTACTGGAGCGAGTACGTAGTACTACTGGTTGAACAGTTCCCGCCAAGACTGCTACTACTCTTCCTGTTGGAGCTGCAACCACTGGAATTGGCTAAACTCTTACTCGAACTGGTGTCGTGGGGGTACTGGAGTTACTTGTGCTAAGGGAAATCTACCTATTAACTGGAACTGGTACTTGAACTTGTGTCGGATAGTATTAACTCAACCGGTACTGGAGAGACTCTTCCCGGGTGAACTCTTCCTGGAGGAAGTCTTCCTGGTGGGAGCGAACTGAGATTCTTATTCTCTTAATGAATGCGCTAAAGAAAGATACTCGTATAAACTATTATTAGCTTTTCAATTCCCTCTTTTCCAGTATTTAGGCAAGCGGTTCAAGTCAAGTGCCAGTTAAAGAACTAATTGTTGGCAAGAGTCACAAATAAGAAGTAAACGACTTTTTTTCTCTTCTGGAAAGTTACTTTGACCAAATAGAGTATCCTTCCGTATAGGGGGCTCTCGCAATAGTTAGTTGTTCTGTAAGTGGCTTTGGCTTTCATTAGCCTGAGAGGGCATATTAAGCTACGAATGCTTATACAGGGCAACTATAGGGATTCTAGAGAATGAGAGGGGCTCACTTGACCAGAGTGCCGAGCATTGTTCGTCGTGCTAGTTCCACTACTCCAGTTCCAGTGGTAAAGGAAAACCTTCTCCCTCTTGCTTTCGGGCTTACTAAACGACTGGATAATCAGCTAGATCGATTCCAAACATGTGATTAGTAGTTGATTCAGTAAAAAGAAGAACGGATTCTTCTTCTATGATGATATCTGCAGCGAATTCAATGGTCTTTGCTCCTTTGCTCTGGTTCTATCATTGATGATTCGGTAAATGACTTTAGAGTTGCGTTCTTTTCATCGGATGGGAAGAATGGAATTACATATCCTATCAATGGTATCGATCTTTTGATACCCAGTTCAGAGTGAAGACTTTGCCCGCCCTACCTTTTTCTATACTGACCCTTGTGCTGGTTGTTCAATACTCCCCTCAATCAACGGAACTAGTGCGGTAGCTCTGCCATCTGAAACGAAGGAAGGGATTGAGCTTGATGACCGGATATACGTGAAAGATCACCTTACTTAATCTTACCTCCTATTCTATGTATCATAAGGGATTGAATCAGACCAGTCTTTCAGATCTGACCCTTCAAAATGTTACTAACTTGATGGCTTTTCCTTCTTCTTCGCTTTGGTCTCGTGATCTACTATACCTCAAACGTAGGATCCCTATCTATGGAAGGAAGAGAAAGCACTATATATGTAGGTTACACGAGAAGTTCTTTTATACTATACTTGTGTCGCCTCACAAACTCCCTTTCAGGGTCAATACCAAGATAACAAGAAGGGTAGGAATGATAGGTCAGCGCCCCAGTTCTTCCATTCCCGCGTAAGGTAAGCTAATGAAGGTTCGGCTCGCCTGTCTTTAAGAAGGGCTCGTCAAAAGTAAGATATTTAGACTTACAGGCATCCATCTATCCGGGTTCAAAACAAGTTGCCCTCTTTCTTTAGATACGGGATGGCTTCCTTGTTGGAGTACGTAGTGGTTCAGATAAGGGCTCGTCGCTTCTTTTCCAGCGCCCTAGCCAAGCTGAAAGTCGAACGGACTCAATCAGACAGAGCAAGATAACCGATAACCTATGCTATCGCCGGGCATTCTTCTTTGTGGTATCTATCATTCGACAGAAGAGAAATGAGAATCATAATCTTTTTCCACTGAAGCTCAACGCGCCCGCTTTGAATCGCTCTGCTGGACGGGGCACCAACCACGTTCCCCAGCTCTCGAGGCAAGGTAAACCGCAAACTCATCGGACTTCCAATTCAGTTTAGACTCACACAACAGGTGAATTATTTCAACACGCGAAAGACGAAGGTGCGAATCGAGGATAGATACACACTTACCCTTACGAGAGGGAAGATCAGCTCGTCATGGGGAAAGGATTTCTTTCTCCTCAAGATAGGTGTTCGCTCCGCAGCACGTCGAGATGGCAAAATTCAGGCGAGTGCCCTTTTCTCTTTCGTTAAGGAGACTTATCAACGGTGGTGGTTTGCAATCATGCTTTATTCCCTTTTCCACCACCAAGTCGGAAAAATAGGTTTTAAGGAACCACGTCAGCAAGCTTTCTCCTCTTCTCTTTTGACCCCTTTCCATCTAGTACGTAGTAGGGAATCGTCAACTACCCCTATCCCGTAAGACTTCCATCGTTGCAAGCCCCTTCCACTCGGCCCAAGCTTTCGATTACGTCTGCTTCCGATTCTGTTATTCCGTTTAGTTAGTCGTTTAGTCAAAGCCGTACGTATGTCCCTTTCGAATCGTTCTATCATTCGAAGTAGGAGCTGGGGTAGAGAACCATTGGTATAGCGAGTTCATGTGCTTGCAGTTGTGTTCCCATCCCCCTAACCTTTCTCGGTATCAGAGACATTTCCTTTTGCCGGAGTTCGTTCAGTCGGTAAGTAGAGTTCAGGAAACCTCTTTGTTTAAAAACCTTACGCCTATCTTCTTATTGTTGTAAGGGCTCTTGCCCTATCCTTTAACCCTAATCCGAGAAGCTTTCATTCAGCGCCTAAGCCTTTAGCTGCTTTCCTGAAGTGAAGCAAGGAATTAGCTTTCTTCCTTCCTCCGCAAGTGTTGGAAGTCCTCGAAAGCAAGTGAATGTGGTATTCCCTTATGGTGATCGAAGGTGATAACCCATCCGTATTCTAACCGACCCTTACAGTCGGTAAGCATCCCGTTAGCTCTTCATCTTTACTAGCCCGTCTATCCCCACTATCTCCGAATTCTGTAAGCCGTAAGCAGTCCGTAAACTGTTCATTCGGAAACCAATCTGTTTATCAGAAAAAGTAGTCTAATCTAAGCCTTGGCAGCTGCCTATTCTTCTATCTTTGTAGTTTTTATTGCTATTTCCTTATTCTTCTCTTTGTTCTCAGTCTTCGCAAGCGCGAGTAAGGGTTTAGGTGGGGAAGCCACTTGTTAAGTTAAGCCTACGAGTAAGGATATTCCCGTCTGCCGCGCGCACCTCCATGATGAGGGAATAAAATCATTAATTATCATATAGTAGAGCTAAAAGGATAGACAAAGCGCCTTGCCTTCTCTTCCTTTATGGATCACAGTTCTTCGTGAAGCGGCAAACCTTGATCGAATTCCTTTGGATCCTTGCCCGTAACCTTTCTCGGTGCGGACGCGGACAAATTGCTTTCAATTGCAAATGGATCGGCAGAAATAGGTCGTTCTACCGTCCAAAGGAAGAAGGGAGTGTAGCTTGCGGCTCGTGAAGCTGATGATATCATAGTCCTAGCATTTTCAATTCCTAAAGATGGGAAACAGCCTTTCTAGTACCTGAAATACATGCTGATTCAATCAGTCGTGGATTCTTTATTGACTCCGTTCGTAGCGCGTTGATCTCGAAATAGAAGTAGTGTGAATGGATTGGTTGTTTTTGGTGCGCTAGTTTCATAGTGTAAATGCTGCTTCATCCTTTTCTCTACCCACTACAGGTGGCGTGAAGGAACATGTCCCTGTACCAATAACATTCTTTAATCTACTTGCGTAGAGCTGCTTTCTCCAAAGTTACACTATCTTTATAGATAATAGTTGGGAGTTCTCCAAAAGCATGAACTTATGGGGCTAGGCTATTTATGCCCCTCGAAGCCTAACTGGGTCTTCGATCAGGGCCCTTCTTCAATCGACAAATCGACTAATTTATAGTTCCCTATGGCAATCAGTGTATTCGCCGACAAGCGAGTTCGGATGCACCAGGGATGTCCCATTGGCATCCTTGCTTTCAGACAGGATCTGATCCAAAAGGTTTGCTGATAACCTAGAGCGTAGAGCAAGTTTTCAAACCCATTGAGAATCTACCACACGACCCGAAACATAGCTCATCGAATGCTTCCACCCGGCTGAGCGCTGTTCTACGATTGAGATGTGATTCGCGCCTTCTCGCTTGCCTAACGAAAGAGGCCTTTTTCAGAAAGTGTCCTTCTTTCATTTAGTATATGGAGCTTAAGCCGAGTTCCTCTCTCTCTTCTCTTCAATCCAAAGTTCTAAGCCTAGCTTGGTTCTCGATGTTGAGATAGTTCTTTTTGTTTGTGACCTAGTTGCTGATTGTCTCTTCTCCCTAAAGGAGAATGCCCTCAATCTCGTCGGGAAAAAGAGAATAGCAAGATGGCAGGTGCTGCTCTCTGAATCTGAAGCTGAAAACGATCTTGTGTATGTCACAAGGAAGGTGGTCAAGGGAAGTAGCTGACTACCTCGCCACTTGGTAGTTGAGTCCTTCCTCGCTACTTATTAGATGATTGTTACCCGGAGGGAAAAAGAATAAAAAAATAGACAAAGATTCAAAAAAGTATAGATTGAATGCTCGGAGCTATCGTTCTAAACCGTCTGTGCTTTCCCACCTTTGCCTATTTCCTTTTCCTAGAACTGGAACTCGAAATCGTCCCTAAGTCTGTCGGTATGTGCTCTCCAGGTCTGTTCCCATTCCTTTAGCGCTTAGTGGGAGAAGTGGTATATCGAGAGAAAGAGGGGGTTCCTTTTCTATCTCCATTGGCCTAGCCATTGTTGTCCTCTTTCCCGCACGAGGAGGGTTGGTCTTCCAGGTGGCGTATCGTACTAATCCATCACATCCATTACTTTATTCAATTCAATACTAAAGGTAAGTGGTGTCCAAACGGGCAGATAAGGCTTTAATTTAAAATAGGCTTCGATCGGGCATTATTGAAGCGGGAAGGCACTTTCCTAGCATATAGCTGGATCCCGTCTTAGCTCAATACTTAGATCGCCTTGTGAAAGAAAAAAAGGGACTGTCGGCTAGGTGACTCGCCTGTAATAGCATCTTTTCTAAAGTACAGTAGAGGCGGGTCTTCCTTTCGAGCTGGGGCCTCTGTGTCAGGTCCGCCCATGACCATTCTATTGCAGAAAGAAATGCACCACCTTTGTTTGTCCCAGGTGCGGGAACTAGCCTGACTTTCTTCCTAAGATCGCTAGTAAAGATTAAAAAACTTGCCCCGATTCGAAGAGAATTAATAGCTTACTATTAACGGCTTAAGCGTCCACTTTCATTTAATCTTTCCAAGCAAAGCGAAAGAGACTTTCCGCTTATTCTGCTCATCTCGGGGGACCGAGACTAAGACCTTTGACCGAGCATAGTGCATCTTTGCTTGCTGGCTTGATAGCTGGCATTCACCGATCCCTGATCCCTAGTATGTGCCCACTGTCCCTCCCCTCAAATCATAAATATGGACTGCGCCCTGCCCCTGCTTGAAGCAACATAAAGGAATTCGTTTTGCAAGGCCGAAAGGTCAGATATGTTAGATCGGCCAATAGTCGTTAGATCTGGTTTCATGCCCACAGATCCGGGAACAAATACGTGGTTAAGAAACGAAATTGCTTCGGGTACAGCAAGAGATCCAACCACGAAAGCATAAGGAATAGGTCTCGCTGCTAACCCATGGGTTGACCCCACCCTTTCTTACTTGAGGGCAGGAGGAAAAGAGTCTAAACTAAAGGCAAAGGCTTCCTCAACTTCTCGGTCCGGAGGGAATTTGTTTGACACTAGGAAGGGCCCTACAACTTCAAGACCATAGACTACCTCAACGACAAGAACTGACACGAAATGAAAGACATAGGCACATGAAGGAAGAGTTTAATCCTGACACAGGTCCGAGAGAAAGTGAACTAATTGAGTGAGGCAAGAAAGCAAAATCCTTCCTTGGAAAAGGGGGGTCAGCCGTTAGAACAACTAAAGGGGAAGGTACTTTAGCCGATTGGATTATATCAATAACTGTAAGGCTGGCAAAGAAAATGGCCACTGCTACGACTTCTACGACTGAGAATGATAGAACGATTGGAAGGACTGCAGCGAAGGCGAATAGTAAGACAACTGCAACCCCATAACCCACATCGAAGACTGCTTACGTAATGGCCCCTTTCCCAATAAGTAAGCCCTACGGTAATGCTTCCACAAGCGGAAAGCCATTCACTCGCTTTATAGGATCGAAATTCTTCCGATTTAGAAGACTAGACCGCCTTTCCTATCTGGAGCCATTCTTCTATCATTCCAAGAAGCGGTCCACTACGTCAAGTTCTATCTTTCAATCGTATTTTCCTCTATTCGGACTAATGTTTTTCCTTGTGTTCTATCTTTTCATACGATTCCTTTTGAGCCGATTATCCGTGATCTCATTTTAGTCTGGGGGGACTGATTCACAGTCTTCCTTCTCTCATTCGAAGCTGTCGAAGTCCAATTATCAAAGACACCGAGTGAGTGTTGAGGAGGGTTCCTAACCTCGTCTCCAATGACGTTGATTGCGTGGTCGTACAATTCCTTACTTCTTGCTCATACTCTTGATCGAACTGTTGTAGGTCTTCTCCACTCTCCTTCAAACGAAAACCAAGATCGTAGATTTTTAATTAGGTTTCATCTTTAATCAAATGTCTTAAATCTGTGTTCTCTCAATCAATAGGACGGCTGCTAACAGGTAAGCTGTTCTTATACACCTAGGGTGGACTTCTATGGTTCACACTGCTCACAACCGGACTTACTAGACTCAAGAGTACCTAACTCTAACGGAAACGATCAATCCCGTTGCCACTGCTATGGTGGTCCAAGAAGGACGGGTATTTGAGTTATTAGCAAAAAGATCTACGAATACCGGGTTTAAGAGAGCCCCTTTTGTTAAACCAGTTCCTGTACTGTTCATTCCAGCGAGTAAAGTAATCTGGTGAAAGAAGCCCACATGCCCGCTCTTCTTTCCCCTACTTTTGGGGGAGGGCCTCGTCCTTTTAGAAGAACTACTTCTAGTCACCAGTGTCACCAGAACCAACATTCGTGGAACTGGGCGAGACTTGTGTGACAAAAGGACTCAGTACATAGAAAAGAATGGCAGCATTTAATGCATTCCTTCCCTATCTCTGTGGTGATCCCCTTGACCAGACCCTTTTGAGCTTCAGCGTCGAGGGATGAGTTCCATTTCAGGAGTCAGTCTGTCTGCATACTCCTCTGGATCAGTTCTGTGGCAAGCCGACTTATTCTGCTACTTCTTCTCTTCCGCTAACCCAGTTCTATCTGGCATGCGAGAGCTTGCTAGTGTATGGAACGGCTATCTCTCTTGGCCTTCCGACCTACTTACTCTTTATTACAGCCCATCTTTAGACGACCCCGAGGATTCTTTGGATACTGGTATCATATATAAGATCACGGCTGCTTTTCTTTTAGTTTAGGAGTGATCTTTCCCTCTAACTAGAAATATCATAAGAGAAGAATCTTATGCCTAAAATTCCCATGTCTTTCTTGGTTGGTAAACCCAACTGGCGATTTACACTTTCTTCACTCACTGATTAAGCGGAAACAACAAAAAAGGAAAAAGGAATGGAGAAATAGAGTGAGATTGAAAAGAAACCTGATCAATCGACCGATTGGGCCAAAATAGTTGACAAACATTCGGTCTTTATCAAGGTTTTTCTTTCACTCATTCTAGTCATTTTAGGTTTTCTTTTATATATTTATGATAGGAACTTCAGAGTGCACCAAGACACCCTTAAAAGGGCCCAGAGAGAGTGAGAGTGCCCTTCTACAACGTCCTTACTTTCTTCGATGCGAAGAATAGCCTAGTAAAGTTGCCATATTCACGAGGAAAGGAAGCCATAGACCGATGGCATAAAATGAGTTATATTTCCTGTGCTAGCAAGAAGAAATTAGGAGGAATGCCTCTTCGGGTAGCTCATCAGGATGAAAGAAGCACAAAGAGTTCGTTCAGTTTCGTGTTTGGCGAAATCCATTCATGAAACAAAAGGCCTGTTTGAAGCATATTGATTCTATGTCTAAATCGAATTAGACTCATCCAACGCGGAATCGACTCAAGGAGAAAGAGGGGTGTCTTTGGTCTTCTATGGAAGCGAAGTAGGTTACTCTATGTGAATTCACGATGTCGGACTGGATAAACTGTCTCAAAAGTCAACCCCGATTGAAAAGGGAGCGATTATTATACCAAAGGTAGTAACTATAATGTACTGGTCTTCCTTCCTTTCGGGCGTGCAGGTGGATCCTATCTCCTTCCTTCTTTTGTTTGGTGTCGGAGAGAGAAAGCTGGAAAAGAACGGGAAATGGTTTAATGGTAGAGCAGGCCTCGAAAGAAGTTTTGAAAGGTTACCCTTATACGGGGACACCAGATGAGGGCAGAGGCACAAGCAAAGTCTAGTGGCGGGATCCAGCGCTTTAGGTGAAGAGCTAATTGAGAGAAAGAAAGTAAGGGGATTCACACTGGCAACTCCAGATCCAAAGCAAGATTCGTAGCTTCGGTTTAGGCTAAGCGCTTACAGAGATTGTATCGTACTTACTTGAGGAATTAACTCAGCAGCAAGAATAGTTTCCGCGGGAGCTGCTGTCGAGCTAGGGAAAGCATTCATAGACATAAACCAAAGAATAAGCTAAGGGATAGGCAAATAAAGTCCGATCCAACAAACCTGAACTAAGGTCCATCCTTAAAGGAGTAAAGAGAGCGGGTTAGAGGCAATTCGAATAAGTGTTGGTGAAGCAATAGTTCGCTAAGTCACCGATAGCAACCCCCACTAAAGAAATTTTAGCATAGGTTTACGCTGTAGCTTGTCCTATCATCCGCGCTGAGCTTCTTTCATTCGTCAGTATGGGGTCAAAAAAGGTATGTAAGCCGACACTGACGCAGAGACATATGCTGTTGTTTCAGCAAATGAAGAATAGGATTTCCTCCCTTTCAAGGAAGGTAAATGGCTATACTACAGAATCAGAGCAGAGGAAGGGCTTAGAAGAGATTAGCGCTTTGGAAGGATGGTAGAGGTCTGGGAAAGAAGGGATGGGAAAGCAGCTCCTGCGGTTTTTTAGCAGTAGATGGTATTCCCTGCAAGGCTAAGGTAACGCCTGTTTTAAGCTTATTACAGCTTCAGTCTTGATCCATAGCAATCAGCGAAAGTATAAAAAGCCTACATCTTAAGATCCGAACTACTAAGTAAGCATCACTGCAAGCATTACGGCCCCAATTCAAATCAATACTTAACCAGTCCCGATCACCACATAAGACTGAGTAAAATAAAAGGGGAGGCCAGAGCTTTCTTTATCGATCCTTGATTCTCGTGGGCAGGGAACAGCGGACTATAGACTTCTTCTCAAGAGAGTACTCGCCACCACCAAAAGTAGTAAATGGATATTAGCCATCCGTTGACCGGTAGACTTCACAACTCGCCAATGCCTTTCTGTGCCCAACGGAAGGGCATAAGTCTCAAGTTTGATTTTGCTCCTTAAAAAAGGGTTTTTTTCTAGGTTTAATGATGTCAATGAATTTATAAAAAAGACCCCTACAAGCATATTCAGTCCCGTTTTCAGGGCCTATGGATGCCTTAGGGGAAAACTATCCAGTACATGAAGAGACATTTTGTCTTTCGAGACTGACGGGAGGACCATTAAAAAGAATACCACCCCTAGCTACAGCTAAAGGTACGGATTGGAAAGGATTCAACAGATTGTCAATCCACAACCTCCATGCCGTTGATGGTTTGGAAAGAGATGGGGTTTCAGAAATACGATGTTTTGTATCGACTCCTGGGTATAGCTCAAAGAGAGGTCTTCCTCTACAGAAAAGAATCATCGTCTTATACTTAGAGCAGTACTCACGTTGCAGATTCAGTTTTGAGATCGAAACTAGCGATTCGCTAATGAATTTGATTCCTTAATCTATTATTAACCGCAAAGCTTTCCACCTCTCTTTCTGTATCGGCTTTATCTAGACCTCTATACGTGTAGTCCCGCACTTGGAGGGAAGTAATGAGTATAACGGCCGCTAGCGCTTTACTAATAGAAGACTTTCGCTCCCCAACTATCTATCGCTCTTCGCCTAAAGCCGAGCATCGTTTCGGGATCTTCACGAACGTCCTTCGGGAATGATTTGTAAGACGAAGCGATCGACTGCAGAAATTCTTTGATTCGTTCGAGCGACGACCGCTAACGAAGAGCCGCTTTCAGTTAGTGACCGGGGTAAATCCCATTTCAGGCTTCTTACACGTATTGTATGTGCCGCTATTAAAGAAGAAGCCTGTCTACTACGAGATTAGGATTAGGAATAAAAACCTTGCTTTTGGCAGATTGCTTACTACTAGACTAGGTTGGATCTACTTCTCAGTCTCATCTATAGAGAATAGGAGAAGCATTCGAGTTCTCGCTTTTCTGCCCTAGCAATATCGCGTGAGTGAAGACATCGTAACCTATATATACTACCGATATCTCTCGTCAAACTTCAACGGGAATCGATTCTATGATTGACTTAGATTTAGATTCCCTGACCCGCTCTGAAAGAGCTCTCCTTTTTGGATGTAGACTATAGGTTTTGACTTGGCAACTATCGGAAATCCGCTCCAGATTCTTCTATCGAACAAGGGAAAGGAGAGTTTGTTGATTACATTACATTAAACCATTTAAGAGATTGAGAGTCCGCCTCGATCAAGTCTTTCTCTTTAGGAAGTCAAGTGTCCAATAACTAGTTCGAACCTCGGGGAAAGAAGGAAGCTACCCTCAAAAGAAGTTGATGAATGGCAGAAGGCCAGATTGAAGAGTGCGGTTGGTTTATCTATTCTAATTCTTCTCTATATTGTACTTGAATTCGTCCTGATCAAGGCAATAAAACGAAGAACCAAGACAGCCGCGGCAACAAGCATTCTTGATCTTTTGGGGTACTTCCATAAGGAGAATTGTTATGACAGAAAGAACAAGAAATAACTCCATAAAGAACTAACCCGAAGGCGCTGACATGGTGTGCGAGTAAACCGATTCGATTAGTGGGCACGAATAATTATGCCTGTCCGAACGTTGGACTCCTCAAGACTCTTTCCTCTGTCAGGGGTATCGGCTGACTGCGCTTTACCATCACTTGGGGGTCCAGACTCAAATTACCTGCAAGGTTTAGCCGTACATGAGAAAGAATCGATTGCTCAAAACTTCCCATTCGGATTATATGTCGTTCACTCCCTCTTAATTTGATCTATTAGCGGTTGGCCCAGCTACCCTAGCTATAAACCAGCTCTTTCCCTGACTGACTTTTGAAAGCAGACATGTGGGCATGAAAAAGAAATAGATCGTCAAAATCTTTCGAAAGCGTATCCGTAGCTCAGTACTGCTGTATTTACTTCTTTACTTATCTGGTCTTTTCTTGCTCCAGTCTATCCTCAGACCATCTACTAAGCAATGAGGATAGCGGAGACCCATGGTAATCTTCTTTTGACGCTTAAAGACCAGCCCTTAGAAAAAAAGAACGAGGTCTTCTGTGTCACTGCTTTACTTTGTAAGCCTAGGAGCTCCTGGTCATATATCAGGAAACGGTGCTTTAGTTGCCGGTGTTGGGGTCAGTTAATCAGTAACTGGTGTGGGTGTTATATCATCAACCGCTGCTGGTGATCTTATCCGATCTTAGTAAAAATCCTAATGCAAGAAGGGGAAGGCATGGTTTTATTCCATAGGAGCGGAGTAGCGAAAGAAGGAGTTAGACAAATTATAACATAAAAATAGAATAGAATAACAGTTGAAAGCTCTTAGCCTAGGGCAGGTGTAAGGTAAAGGGGCAGGCATGGTTCACCAGGCGTACTAATTTCATTCGATAGAATCATGATAAATTTCATCGACCCTCACTCACTAGGGGAAGCGCGGACGAGTGGAAGACTTGGGTGGACGTAGTTCAGAAGACTATCTGTTTAAAACAAACTTTTCCTCTTTAACTTATTCTTGTTTAGTTAGTTTAGTACCTCTTTCAGTTCTAACTTGCCGTTCCGAGTTGCTTCTCTCTGTTTCTGTGGTTAGTGAGTTATGGAGTTGGAGCATTTATTCATTCTTTCTTGAGTTCTAGTTTTTAGAGCTGTGTGACTAGCTTCCATGAGCAGATAGGATCCTCTTCTAGGGCTCGTTTCGGAGTTAAACGAACGTTGTTCTTAAATGAGTTCTTTCCCGAGTTAGACTTTTTAAGAGATGGGTGAATAGACACCTGTGGGAATACCTTAAAAGAGAGCCGAAGGAAGGAAGAGAACTAGAGAGCTGGAGGGAGGGAAGGCAAAAAAATCCTCGATTCAAGACAGTATAAGATCCTAGAGTCTTTTTCGAATGCCCTTCATTTCACTGAGATCACCAATTCAGATTTCGCTTATGGTAAAGTAAGCTAAGCGAAAGCCTCTCTGAAATGAGGGAAAGCCACAGAAGCTGGCCTTACTAGATAGGGGGCAGTCCCAAAAGGGGGATTCTTTGAGTTCATACCCAAGAGGGGCTGCTGCTAAGATCCCAAATCGAGATTGGCTAGATGGGAGTAGCTCATTCCCGGCTCGGGAAATGATGTTTGATAAGATGGATTCGTTCGTGAGCCAAGAAGGGAAAGGAGCCCCTACTAGCAAATATCTGCTGGTCACGGGTCGAATTAGAGTACTTCAAGTTGGAAGCTGAAATCCTACCTTTGATTTCAGCGCAAATCTGGTAAAAAAGCTCCCTTGCGGCTTTATAAGATTGCTTGAAAACCCGGGCATTTCACTCCTTCCAAGTATGATATGCCGAAAAAAGCAGGTTTCGTAATAGAGCTAATGAGACCATGCCCCGGATAATAGCGCATCGCCCCCTCGGCCTCATATTCCAAGGGTAAGGGGGATCTCCTGGCTAGGGGGGTATTCAGCAAGTGCTTCCAAATCTCCTCAACATAAGGGCAACGATCGATAGTTGAAACCTGTTTTCAAGTCCGGCGGACTATAAGCTCAGTTCCGACCATTCCCGCTAAAGAAAAAGCCATTCCTGACGAAAGTTCACTCAAAAGGCAGGCGGCTAGACCTAGGACATGTGGGTGGCATAGCAAAAGCCTTCGCTAAGGGCGAAGGGCTTTCAGAAAGCTCTATTTGAAGCAGGTGCCTAAACAGATGATTCAAGTTCAACTAATTTTTGTTTGAAATGCTACCTCAAGAGAAGGGGGCCCCTGGTCCGGAAGATGCCTTATTTTTTTTGGTATATACTACTACGATTGTATCTATTCGCTGAGAGTCCCAATCTTCTTGAAAAAACGTGATACGGAGAACCAACACATCTTGATGAGTGACTTTTCCAGTTTTCATTTCTACATTTAGTAGTCTCATTCGACAGCTAAAATTCATGCTTTTGACGTAGCATCGGGAGTTCAATTGGCTAACCTTTCTATAGTGCCCCATGTTCCTATGATATCCCAACCCGAAATATGTTGCTTTTGCTGTGCCATTGAGAAAGGAAAGCGCACTCGATCAATTACTATGCCGCGTCGTAAGACAAAAAGTCACCCGCAGGAACTTAAAACCAATATATTGGGTAAAGGCCCCTACTCTACGAACCAAGTCTTTCTGACGAGGCACCATCTTTCTTCGATCGACCGAAGCAAGAGCACCAAGTTTAGTAGCAGCAGCCACAAGAGCCTCAGGCGAAGCTAGCTCGTCAGGTGAGAGCAAGAAGGCCTTTTCAGTAATTCCTGCCACTGACCGGACGTCCGATAGAAAGTTAAGTGCGTCTAGCCATTGATGGATCCACACCCAAATTGCTTAAATCTAGTATAGTGGGGCTTATTCCGATGTGGAATCGGGCGAAGCACAACTTTGTGCCAGAAAAGAGGATCCTTATTCCTCAGTAGCTATGGAAGGAAGGCGCACTCACAGCTTTCTGGCCCTGGAAAAGGTATGAAATCCTCTTCGAAGAGAAAGGATTTTCCTTGCCTATGTTCCCCCTGAGGTGAGGTTCCGATCTGGCACCTCACCTCACCAAAGACTTCCTCCTCCATAATATATTGATCCTAAGCATCTGAGTCAGCAAGCGCGAACCTAGATCCTACTCTTTTTCTTTCATCAAAAAAGCGGTTTCTGATCAACTGCTTCCCGTAACGAACCACCTATCTTCCTGCCAACAACTGGAACTCTTAGACCGTCACTGCTTGCCGCTCTTGCTCCTTTCTTTCATCAACCAGGAGGGAAGATTCTACGCGATAGCTGAGAGGGACGGAAGCGATAGCTGTGCTCAAGCAACTAAAGGGGACGGGCACAAGCTGGCCTGAAAGGTGTGAGTGGCCGGCATCAACCTCAAAAAGTGGGGCTCTCTCCTATGGAAGTGATAGAAAGGACCACTGGCTCAAGTGTCACCACGGGGTAGAAGGAAGACTCCCATGCTGCAGACAGGAAAGGAGATAGTTCCGTGGAAGAAAGGGCTCTTACGGAAGGGAAGGGGCAGGAATAAACTTTTTTAGGTGTAGCTCTACTAAAGTAGTCGGCCTAACCTTCGGTTCCCGTAACCAAGTTTTTCTTTCTCATTCCTTATGTACTTTTTCTTACTTCATCCATACTTTTTGACTTTTTCTGAAGTGTGGGGCAAACGGCGCCCTATACTTCTACTTCTAACTAAAGGTGAATAGCCGGCATTGCAAGCAAATAGAGAGCCCCCGCCCATTTGAGCCGTTGCGAGCCGGAAAGTGTACCGGCTGTTTGAGTCGCGAAAGGGCCGCTTGCTTAAATTATATTTTTTTTATAATTTAATTTATAATTAATTCTAATAAATAAAATAATATAATAATATTCTATATCTATCTATAAACAATAATAAAAAAACAATATAAATAAATAAATTTTTTATCCAATTGTTCATTCCTGGGAAGAGGAAGAAGCAGATAGAGCAAAGGCCTCCTCTTTCCTTCCCGAAGTGAGCGAATTGCATGTAGAGATTCGTAGGGGCTTATAGTTTAATTGGTTGAAACGTACCGCTCATAACGGTGATATTGTAGGTTCGAGCCCTACTAAGCCTACCACCCCCTTGGTGTGGGGTCGAAGAGGATTCATTCATTTTTCTTTATTCTTTTTGCTATTTTGGATCGAACAACCCACCTATGAGGAGTTGTGGCCTACATAACCTACTTCCCGTGGCAAGGGAATGAGGTATCAGATCACTGTAGTTCGATTAACTTATAATAAGACAGTTCATCTCTCGGAGGACTACTAGTCAGGTCTAAAAGCTTTGTTTCAGCACCCTTCTTGCTTGCTTTCCTTCTGTTATGAGAGAGAGCCGCTATACGGCCATTTCTCTTTAGACAAATGACTTTCCCATTCCATTGCTAGAAAATACACAGAGTAGGATGAAGCCGCATGGTGAATGAAACAAGATTCATTGAATGAGTTGACGCTAAACCTCCTGCTCTTTAAGAGAGTAAGGGCTGTCTGCATTACTGGATTAACTAGAATTATTATTAGTATAAAAAAAGGGGGAACGTAGACTATTCAGGGAGGTATGCTAATCAATGATCTACTGATGTAGCTAATGCTACTGAAGCTGCTGCTAGATATGCTATTGGCTTAACTGGCTCTAAACCCTCCCACCCGAGAAAGGAATGGAATTTTAAGTAGTCGTCTACACTTAAAAGCTTTCTTGTCTTCACTGATCAGCATTTAGTTTGGCCGAGGCACCTATGTATTCTGAGGCATCAACCTATGTGTTGCCTTTGTTTTCATTCTTTGGTAGTCACATATTTATCTTCCCCTCTAAAGGCTCTGACAAAACCTGACTACATGTCGTTTCGTTGGTCAATTTATACGAAAGTATACTAAGTTCACGATATTGTTATGCATGGGTTCTCCACGAGCTGTTGATGTTTGGTTATTCCAAATGTCGACAACCTGTTGGTCCTATGTCTGTGTCTACTACAGATGATGAGCAGATGCTATCTTTCTGCCCAGGAAGGTTGGCTTTTAAAATAGAGGGTGCAGGCAATTAACGATCTTACAGGTATATGCCATAGGAAGATATAGCTTATGAATGCCTTTTGACTAAATCGGCCATTGAGCCAGAGTCCTGCACTCCAGAGAGCAAGTAAGGAACTCCATAACTAGAGGAATTGGGACAGACTGATAGAGCATACCCGGAATGAAGAAAAGAAGGACCGGATGGGCGCAATAACACTTATTTACAAAAATAGTGACAGAGAGATATCAGGACGGGAACCAGTATCGAATAAGCAAAAGAAGGGAACCAGTAAACAAGCAAGACAGCTAAGCAGGAATCGAGATTGATAGGAAGCAAGCAACTGATTGATTGCGCATTAGAGACTGAGGTAGTATTCCTCTAGAGAAGGAAAAGGAAAGCAAACAAGCTACAAGGGATGCCATTAAGCAAGAGGAAGTGAAGCATGCCTGAGCTAACACAAGGCAAGAGCAGATGAAGTTGACGTCTATAAGGCAAATTGAAACCTTTTTCGGGCCCAGAGGACCAAGGAAAGTCTAGTTTATTTCTAAAAAGAAACATGGCTTCTTCTGCGAGGATGCCTTTAAGTAACCAAAAGAGACCTTCAACTAGCAAGAAAGCTACCCGTCCATATTTCTACAACCAAGTTGGGAGATTCCATTCACGAAGTATTCGATAAAGAGAAGGACTTGGACAAGACAACGGATGACGCACTAATTGCACCTCCTGGTACTAAGAACTCGAGTGCCGACTGCTGCTACAGTGTTTTAAAAAGACAGTTATGGCTATTGTAGATTTACGAATTGACGGAATGGTGCTTTGTTCACACCTATGTTGATCTACCGCTGCTTTACACGTCCCTGGATAGGCACATTTTACCGGGGGCAGAAGATCAATGAAAAAAGACTAGCTAGCGTAAGCGGGAGGAATGGGAAGACAAAAGGAAAACCTCGATCTAGGACAAGAGCTGTTCCATTTCCATAGAAGGTGTAGGGTAGTGATGAGGCTGAAAGAAGACCATAAAGGCTATTGGTCTCCATCCCTTGACGATTTGAATGGGTTTTCTCCCATTCCCGCGGATGAGTAGATTTTTCATCAGGTGCTGTTCGAGCTCCATTTCTTTTTCGAAAAAGGATTTCCCTTTAGTCACGCTTGGCAACCTCGGACTGGTCCAACTACTTTTTCTGGGTACGGCCACATTGGTTGGCGGCATAGTCTTCCGTAAGCTAGGCGGGTTCCATGGTTGTTGCTCTGACTTTGTTTCACTCCCATGTCTAGTTGGAAATCCGGTCTGTCTAAGCCAGTACCAAGCCGGTTGAGTTCCAAGCGAACCAAAAGAGCGAAAGGAGTCAACGGTAGCCGACACCGGTTTAGTTACCGAAGCCCTAGTCTTTTAGCGGACTCAAGGTGACTTCTAACCAGGAGTTCCTCAGAGCACACAATAAAGAGTGCCTTTGTCGGCTTAGAAACAATTCCCTCGATAAGCGCTGGTTAAAGGGCTAAGCTCAATTCCCGAGAAAAGCAAGCGCTATATAGAAAGAATAGCTTTGAAGCCACGTTTAGAATTGGATTTCAACTCAGCATCTTTTGAGAAGAATTTGTCTTTGGAGAACACAGTACGATGAAAGTTGTAAGCTGTAGGAACGAGTTTCTTAATCTTTCTGTTTACACAAAAAAATCCATCCCCGTCTTTGATCGATGGAAAATAATAAAAGTATATCACGTAAGACTCAGCTCTAGTGGACAGGGATAAGCTTATCTTGTTAAAGTTCTTCTAGCTGTATACCAGCTTTATTAGTCTACCCATCGTCGCTTCACCAATTACGTTGGCTTCCGCCCTTGCTTCAGTTCAACCCAGTTCTTTCTGGTACAGATTATATCTGGGGGTGGAAAAAAGGGTTTTAGTTGGTGCTGGAGTCCGACTAGTATCTTCCATCATTGATGGTATCAAAAACTTTCTTTCCTGTAGCTTGAATTGAAATTTGAATTTAAGTGCCAGTGTGGACACACCTCAAGGCATGGCTAAAGGGTCAGCACTCTTAGAAGACGGAGTGTTAAGAATCGGAATACGAAGTCAATATCACTTAAAAAAGTGAACTCGAATCATTAAAAAGGTAGTAGCTCAAATCTTCCCCAAAATTTGATAGGTAAAATCCTTGTTTTGTAATCTCCTGCGGGAAAGTCCTATTCGGACAGTTAACTTGCTAAGTCTCGGCCCAGTTGAATCCTCTGCAGGACGAAGTCACCTCGTATAATACAAATGTCGGTATCGAAGAAGAAAGATGGGTTAAACAAGAGAGATAGATTTTGCGAATCAACAGACAGATATATAGAAAGTGTGCAGTGAGGAGAATTGACTTACCTCCAGACTTTTAGTACTTTCTCCCTTGATCCTTAATTTAATAAGGGGGGACTCATTTACTTTTACACAAAAGCTAAACTAAACAAGGGAAAATAAGGCTAACTCAGTTAGAGCAACTTTAATTGGATTGGTTGGATCGACATCATCGAAAGCAACCCCAACTATATGGTTGACAATTCTCAAGAGAAAACAGGATGTGCTCAGCTTATGATTGCAACTTCCACTCCTTCTCAATACCCATAAAAAACAGAAGCAAGGGCAAAAGCACCCAACGAGTGGAATACTTGGAGCGAGTAGTCATAAAATGAAATGACGTAGGTATAGGAAAATCTGATTATGCCTTTCCCTTGTCACTTTCCAGATAAGAGTACGGGGACAGAAGCAAATGCGAGTGTGGGATTGTTGGAATGGGACGGGGCCAGTTACTTTAGCAGTTGGCGTACTCGACCTTCTTTGAGATCTAATAGGCTATTTCCTTGTGGCGCTATTGACTTACTCACCTAAGATAATGGCAATCAGTCTACCCTTTTTCTGGGCCTAAGGCATACTGAGCCAATGCTCCTACTTCTCCTACTGCCGATAGCCCTCCCCTCCCAATAAGATATTATGGCAAGTGTAAAGCAAAGGCATATTTCGAAAAGGTTCCCGTAGCGAAAGCGGATGTTGATTCCAATCTAGCTCCTTGGTGCTAACATCGGCTAGAAGAAAAGCATCAATAAAAGCATCGTCAGCTACTTCATTGGAGAAGTCCGTGCCTTCTCCTTCCGAACCCAACGAGTGGAATACCTGTAACGAGTATAGAGAGCGTAGGCTCAAGCTGGCATCTGAAGCTAGACCGACTCTTCTGTCTTCGGAGTGAACGTCGGAGACGGAGCACGTAGCTCAGCGAGAACGAATCTTAGATTTTCATTAGAAATGTCATATAGAAAGAAAATAGGCATAGAGGTCCTAAACCGAAAGCAAATGCTATTCCCTTATGGAAAGTGTCAAGGTCAGGCCTCACAAGTAGCTCAGCAAGGGTACCCGCCCCGAAAGAGCAACATACTTGTAGCGAGAGAAGGGCTACGGAATCGAATCGAAAATTGGATACTGATTTTGAGAATTCCTTTTCGCGCGTCTTCAATAAGACTGACAGATTGATCTGAGGGTGGTGATGCAGCTACGCTCACTTTTTAGAATATTCTAGAAGTTCTAATCGCCTCGCACTCCTTTATCAGGCTTGCCATCTATATGGAATCCTCAGCTACAGACTCTTATTACATTCCCTATATCTAACTCTGAAGGTCTGTCAAAAGGTAAAGGTCTCGGTATCGGCCTTCTTTTGATATTTGAATTAGGTAAAGCGAGGGGATTAGTCCTTACAGGTATCTAACTTCTCTAGCTCCTTGGGGTGACCAAGAAAGGGGATGAAAGAAACTAAATAAGAAACTAGGCCCTAGCGATTACTTGTAGCGAGAAAAGGGCGAAACAAAGGCTACGGGGAAGGGAACCTATGGGTGCTTTGCTTGCTTTGGTTTATCTCTTCGCTTTGGGGATTGTGTGTCCTATCTTCTTGAAGTATGGCCCTTGACTACGTCTTTCTTTACCATTATTTCTCTCCTTCAAAGGGGAAGGGCGGTGGGCCGGCATAACTCCTAATTGCTTGATTCTTATACCTACGTCATTTCAAAGAAACAGTGCTTTTCAAGATGATAACTCCCACGGTGGGCTAACCTCATGCGAAGAAAAAGAGAAATTGCGTATTTGAATAAGATGAGTTCTCTGAGGATCGGGAATACTATAGCAAGGAATAAGCCGATGTTGATTCCAATTCCTTCTTTCAAGTCTCAAGCTCAGTCAATTTAGATCGCAGAGGTCCTACAGCTCAGGCATATTTAGAAAAGGTGAAGGTGTCGACTGCTCTCTCTGAAGGCTCTCTCTAAAATAGTCCTTTGGCCGAGGGCAATGTACTAGGGCGAATGCCCACAACCCCACCACATGAACTACCTATACGAAGGGTCCCTAGCCCATACCCTCTTTCGATAAACTGATTGTGGAGGCTGATTGCTTTCATCATTGAATATGATAAAAAGTTCCCTACGCTTCCTTCTACAGCTGCATCACCACCTTTAATCAAGCCCTCAAAGCTAAAGAAGTAGTTTTAGGAAGAGGTTGAAGCTTTTAACCCTGCTTTACTATATATGATATGCAATTTCCTCTGCTTTCTACTTTCCAGAAGGAATTGGAATCGGAGACGGCGTCTGGCCTTGTTCAACATCCTCTTTCGCCACGTTCACATATGCCCTTTCCAGAAGGAATAGTAGTTTTCAAAGGTCTTCCCCAACCGTAAGAGAAATCTCAAGCTATAGGCCCTAGGCCCATACCCAAAGAAGGTATATTATCTTAGTTATTAGAATCAGTCCTTTCCCAAGCAAAGCATCTGTCTGGCCTTGGAGCTAGGCCCTTCTCCTTGGCTCAGTTTGTTCCCACGGACTATCTATTCTCAAGTTAGTCTCCATCGGCGATTAGAACTTATAGAATATTCGATAAAGTTACCTAGGCATAGATTGGGTTCCAGGTCGTGGTCATACTCACCTTCCGTAGGCTTATCACCCTTAGCTGGATTTCAACCTCAACGATGTCAACTAAACCCGAGCTTGCAACCCCTCTAAAGGAGAATCAGTTACTGGCGATAGAAGGGAAGATCCTTTTCTCAGTTGATGGAGTGAAAGCACCTTGAGGCTTATTCCCTCGCTTTCCATAATATGTCAAGCCCTCGCATTAGCTATTAGAAATAGAATATAGAAAGAAGAAGATGCAGCTCTTGGCATTGAGGTTTCTGCCTTGTTATCAAAGCATATTCCCGAGCTAAGGGGGAAGGGCTTGAAGAAAGCTCTAGATGCCTAAAGAGATGATTCAAGTTCGTAGTAGGCTACGGAGCTGGGCCAAGAGCACGGCCTCGAGTAAAAGCTTCCACTTCTGTCTCCTGGGTTTACCCTTTACCAAAGGATTCTGTAATTCTAGCTGCCTATGCCTATTCAAAGCAATTGATTCAAAAGGGGTGAAAGCCTCAACCGAAAGCAATAATGGTACGATACCTCTTATATCCCCGATACCGCCCATTTGATAGATGATATCTTTCATCCTAGAAGCTGAAGACAAAGAGAATCTTGAAAGTGAGGGAAAAGCCGATAAAGGTTTCATTCGAATTCCCTTCTGTCCGCTACCTTGACGTGGTAAATTCACCTATTGGGTTGACTTTCTTCTTTCCTGAATTCCTTCTCATCGAGAGATGCGGCATTACCGCTGTTGTCTCTTTGCCTTTTTGGCAATCTTACTCTTTTTCGAGAGACAGATGCCGAATTATCCAACAATGCTTTACATATGATAACTATTTTCTTCACTGGTCGAGAGAAGAAAATAAATTCCTATCTAAGGCTCGGAACTGAACTCCTTTGTCCAACAGTCCATACTTCAGCACGTTTCACGCCTTGAGCAGGCCGATTGGATTGGCATTCCATTACTGGAAAAGAAAAGCGGTCCACACCACGAGAGAGTTTAGGATCCAAGTAAGCATCCATTTCCCCTAATCCAATCAGCCAGTCTAAAGCACATTTGACAAGATCAAGATGAGGATTCAACCACAAATGTGTTAGTGTCAATTCCATCGCCTGAATCAGCGCTGCTGCAAAAAATAGCTATAGCTAAGGCTGTCACCACTGCACTATTGCCATATTTTTTATATGGTCTATACTATAATATAGTTATTGATAGGAATCTTCTAACTTTATTTTCTTAATTGAACTCAGTACTACCCATTCATAATGGTTCCAATCCAAGGTGGAAGGGTGGAAGCACCAGTATTCTACTCTTTAGTGAGATCGCTCTATCGGGCCTCATGCTATCCTTCTTACAACGCTCTTTCTGCTTTCCTTTTTGTTATGTTAGCGGAATACTTAATCCTTAAATTAGAAAGAGAGAAAAAGTACACAAAAAAAATACAGAGCTAACCTCAGCAACGGAGGAAGGAACCGCAACACTACTAAAAGTACTCGACGGACAATAGTGCAGACTAGATACAAAATATGGTATGGCAAGATTTTCAATAAGCGAGTGAATATGAATGCCCGGTAGCATTGATTGAATGGGTCATGGGGGAGAAAGTTTTTTTTTCATCTTAATGTGATTTAATTTTTAGCAGAAAATCCTTCGAACGAAGAAGCTTCCCCCGTGCCATCCTCCATCTCTTTCTCGATGGGAAGAATAGCTAAATGGTAAGAAGGAAGTGTGCTCCGCAGCAGATGGCATATTTAAGCTGTTGGGTTGGAGACAGGGCATTGGATTCAGAAAAGGCGGGAAACGAAAGAACTTCCGGATTCACTGATTGAGAGACATGGCATAGGATGTAGATTAGGCGTAGCTCAGGCTAGCTCAGATATAGTCCGAATTGCCGATAATAAAGTCAAAGATAGCGATTCGGAGATATCTTTTAACAGCAGAAAAAACTGGAGATTTTCATTTTCCAGCTCTTAAGGTTAAACCCGTCCGACGTGAACGAATCTGCTCTTTTAGAGAAAGGCAAGGCAATGAATTCAATCGTTTATTAAAGCAAGAGAGGTAATAACACCTGGGCTAGATGAATTAAGCCTGCCCTTGTTAATCGACCGCTCTGCGGAATCTGTTCAATCGCTTCTACCACTCTCTCTTACCAGGAGCATACTTTATAGTTCTGGCTTGTGGGGTTGACCTTGCGCTAGATGAAAAAGATAAGAGTTCTACAGCAGGAATATGTAAGTCGTCTTGTGGAAGGCTTGTGCCAGTAACTCTGCCAAGGCATGATCCCACTTAACTTAGTAGTTAGTAGGGCTTGAAAAGCTTGAGGGTCTGAAACCAGATTATTCACGCTATCGACTTCCTTAAGATAAGAATAGAATATACTTACTCCCAAGTCTCATTCTTGGCCGCCTGGTTCTCTGGCCAAGAAAGTTGCAAATCTGATGCTCAAGCTCCTGGGACCTAGAAGCGGATCCTCAGTAGAACCTTTCAAGACCATCTTCCCTCTTGGATCATGAATGGGAGCTCGATTCTCTTGAAATAAAAAAAAAGCCTTGCCTGTCCTTTCTTTTATAGACTAGGTACATACCTAGCACTTAGATCGCAGTATCTTCATAGCATAGCCTTGCTGCCTACTCAAACGAGAAGACTTAAACTCCCATTCCTAGTAGTCGAGATTGAAAACTTCTGTTCGAGCGTTTGCGTTTGAATTAAAGCAAATGCAATTTCCAGGGAAAAGTGCACCCTTGTGTGCATCCACGGGACGGAGCAAATAAGGATACAACTGAGAAAAGGAAAGGATCGGTTGTGTTTTGTGGATCACAACATCGAATGAGATATTGATCCAGGAGGCGAAGACTACTTTTCTTTTTAGTGTTTGGTAGGAGCCCAAGCGAAGCGTAACTTAGACAAGGCGCAACGAGGCGTTGGTATAATACGGTTCAGTTCCCTTTCAGCCCTCTGCCCCGTTCCCCTCTTTATCTTTAAATGATAAGCTAGAGCAAAAAGCTCTAGTTCTACTCCCTCATCCGGCATCGGGCTTAGAGTCTAGCCATAAGAAGGGGGCCATGTCCTTATCGGTATTGAACAAGTGTCCTTCGGAACTGCTCAAGATGCACAATGTATTCTTCTAGCGAGCGGCTGAAGAGGATCAGCCTGGATAATTTTATTTTATCCTTAAAAGTCAAGTACGAGAAAGGCAAGCTCACGCTTTCTTCCTTTCTTTAGAACCCATGCTCACATGCAGGAACTTGATTGACATATAGTTGTTGGGTGCCTAAGTGTGCTACGCTTTCAACAGCACTGAATTTACTTAGTCGACTCGGTTCGTGAAAGCGCAGTTCGCTCACTTAACTACGCACAATGGTTGTCCTATAGGCCCGTCAACTTCGCTTCGTCCTTGCTCTTTCCTAAGCTGTTGGAGGAGCTTGATTGGACTTGCTACCGTACTTGACTTAGTCTTCCGCTGGACCTGGATTCTCGAAAGCTTAAAGTTGGATACTCCAACCCTCGGGGGGGATAGGAATCGCATCGATTGAAGAAGGAATTTTATAAAAAGGAAAGGTGATACCCGAACCAAGGGAAGCCTATGATATCCCATACTGATAGGCTCAAAATCACGGGATTTCACACTATGGAGTTTGATCTCTGGTTGCTGCTTTCAATCTCTGTTCCGATATCTGTTTATAGAATAGATCACGCCTCTAACTATCAATTTCATAAGAGAAGAAGTTAACCTAGCTCGGATCGAACCATTTCACTTCACTCGATATCGAATACTCAATAGACAGGCAGACCTGATGAGAAGGGGGAACTTTTCTAGTAAGAAGTCTTACCCTGGGAGTTTATACCTCTATTGGCAATCCCTCTTAAGCAGTGGTGTCCGGTCACCAAGAAATTCTATGGATTCCGTTCAGCGAAAGGGAAGTTGTCCTTATATCACGAGTTTGATACCCCCCAGGGATCATCCAGGTCAATCTGCATGAGTTTTGCTGTTCATACATGAGCCATAGAAGCAAGCTGCCTGCCTAAAATAAATAAGGCTTTGTGAATAAGCAGTTCCATAAGCTCCAGTTACAATTCGCTGACCGAGTAGCTACAACTTCAAGAGGTAAATTCGCGTCAAAGAGCGCTTCACTATGGCGGGCTCGACTATTTATGGTCAAAGAAATTCTCATGTAGGCAAACGATGGATAAGGTAGTTGTTATAGAGTCATGAAAGAGCTCCTGCTGGCTGGCTAACTGGAGACAGCTTCTTATATATAAAAGAAGCCGATTTAATAACTTATGCCCGTAATGGATAGAAAGAGAATTGGCTAACTCCACTCGTGGCTACTTTAGATTTGAAAGAAAACCAGTTTGGTTGTTCAAGTGAGCAGCTAGTTAACCACTATTGAATAGCAGGAAATTTACTTAAAAAAAGGGAATAACTCATTAGTCCATCTTTACCTTGCTGCATAGAGAGATTGACTTTGACCCACGCAGAAGGAAAATCGCCCCTTATAACAAACATGCAAGTGCCTATGGATTTCTACCGTTCCTCCAAGGCTCCTCAAAATCAAAAGAAGGGCTATTCGAGCCGCTCGCAAGGAAAAAACATTTGAGCTATGAAAGAAATCGTCGAACTCTCATTTAAGGAGATCCTAAAAGTGTATGAAGTATTCAATATCAATAACAGTAGACGGATCTAAAAGAGCAAGACCTGGAGAGCTATTGAATGACGGAGACCCATGCCATTTGCATTCATGATTGCTACAATCCAATGGACCCTGCCTAATCTTGAAGAAATGGTAGTGCAGTAGCAGATCCCTAACCAGCGGAATACCAAGAGAGAGTCTGAACTTAATGCACCAATCGAGCGTACTTTCTTTATAAAGCTTCCAAGATAGCAAGGAGTGCTCGCCAGGTCCCACCCCATACCATAGAAAGGGGAAAGGTAGAACCGGATCTCCTCGTTAGCCTATTAATAATAATAAGAGAATCTGAGGTATGTGAAAGCGCTCTTTCGGGCGAGTGAGTCACGTGCGTTCAAGTCAAAACAAGAAAAAGTAACTCGATCTTAGAAGAACTCAAAGAGGTTCAATTCCTCTTGGATGTATGGGAATAACGGGTGAATAACCCGAGGCAGGACAGATAGTAACTGTCCCTAACAGTTACTTACGTACCTGTCCTTGCTACGGAGCACCTAACTCATGGAAATCTTCTGTGATGTTATGGACTTTACAGCTCTTTAATAGAATGAGAGCAAATGGCTGCCATCCCAATGTAGTTCCAAAGGCGCGTTTACCAGAACCCAGCTCGAAAGGGCATGGTTAACGTAACCTAAGAGACTGGTCAAGTACAAGAGATCCCAAGTCTTAGAGTAGAGCTAGGAGTTTACTTTCACAGTGAGATAGCCGATTTGATGGCTCTAATAAATACAAAGAAAGTAGGAAAGAATTCAAGATTCCCTAAGACCGATCGTAATAAAGACTGACTACAATTAAATCACGGAACACTGTATATATATCTGTTTCCATCCTTTAGACCCATACTGGATAGCTCATTTTCCTTTGACTGGCATTCTTTTGCCTAAGGCCCCTTTCCCTTGTTGATGTGGGATTCCTAATGGCTTTGGCCACCTATCAGACACCTTTCAACCAACCGCCAAGACGCAATCTCCTTACTCCTCAATATAGTCTATGAGAACATTTTTTCTGACCAACTCTCATGGCTTTAGGAGGGGGCCCCTAAGCTAGCTCTGGCCTTCTTCAGGATTTGCTCCTAAATTCCAGCTATGATCGACCTTTCGAATGAATGAAGTTAGAAGCTATGGTGCATTTTCTTTTTGTTGAGTTGTTGTAGAAGGGGTTCTTTTTTGGGTCTATCACTATTTTGGTATGGTCTTAGGCGGGTTCACGGCTTTTAGCTAAGCTGAGTCTAACTGCTGACCTCCCGTCTCAAGTCCCTCTTTTTCTTGCAGGAGCGATGTCGACTATTAGGCTAGCCTTATAATGGGCTAAGTTACCTTTCTTTGTCTTTATTTAGTTTCCCTGCTCTCTTGCATCCAGTACTGGCTTTCTCTTTCAGGTAGTGAAGTGTATACCATTATTGATGGTGCACGAGCGATCGTCATCTTCTAGTGCTGTACTCCACCATCTGTTGTTAACAGAGGAGAAAGGTGCCAGCCATCCTTTCTACTTGACTTTGGAGTTGGTCCCCGGTAGGTCTAAGAACGGATTTCAAGCTGCAAACCAGACAATCAATTCCTTCAGTAGGGGGATCCTTGTTCACATGCTTAACAAATGCAAGTAGAATCTTCGAACCTAAAAAGAAATGGGACAGTCATCTGTCTAAGGATAAAACGGAGGCGTCGAGATATTCGATGACTAAGGCCTTGTCACGAGCTGGGCTCGAACCAGCGCTTTCCGGATGCAGCCCGGATCTCAACCTTTCTGATCGTGACTTTTGTTTACCCGGTTCGTCCTCCACAAATAAAAGCAAGACGAAGACTACATCCGGGGGGATCTTCCTTCACCCAAGGTCCGTCGGGCCGACGACAACCCGCGGCAATCATACCAAGACCTCACTAGCCAAACCCCATTCAAATTACAATTACAAAGCGAGCTCCTTATTATAGATAGCGTCCATAATCCGTTTATACGGAAGGCTGCGATGTGTGCCATAGTTGATCATTAGATTAAGATGTTTTGTGTACGTGGACTCAGACAAAGGGGTTCCATGCGGGAAGAATAAAAACCCCCTTATCTGATGTCTCTTCTCAAGAAGATTTGCTTGAGAATAACCGTCGGATAAGAGAGCTTCTTCGATCTTTCGTTCAATCAGCAATTGTTTTTCAACAATTGAATCCTGTACTTCCAAGCTGTAACTCTTTCCGATTGAATTGATTCTCAGACGATCGCTAAGTTCTTGACGCCTAATTTCGTCTGAGAGATCCTCAGGAGGAACAGGCGCTGCAGGGGCAACAGGCTCGTGGGGAGCGGGGTCTGGTGCTTGCGGTTGGTTTAGGCTGGCTTCGTAAGAATCGATCGAGTTTCTGCCGGAGCTGCTTTCAAAAAGTGATGTCCAGCCCCGGTGATCATCCATCATCTTAACGGATTCGATTTCGCCTGTCAATGTCAAGGCCTTGACAATCAAAACGATTGTAAAGCTAAGACTCCCTGAACAGCCGATTCTTTTATTTAACCAAAAAAGCAGGATTTGACCGACGACAGAGATTGTCGCCTTCTTTAATAGGTACCACAAGACTCCTTCACCGAATAATAGGAAATGAAGAAAAAGAATAAGAGCAAAGGCGGCGACTTCGCGATATTGTGCCAATTCCAGTTTTGAACTACCGCAGACTTGTTTCATAGCTTTCAACTGAGCGGCAGACCCGACGCGACTGACAGATAAGCCGACGTTAATAGCAGGTCTAATTCCGCGATAAAAGAGCTCTGTTTCCAAACAGATTTGTCCATCAGTAATGGGGATCACATTAGTGGGAATATAGGCCGATACGTCTCCAGCTTGTGTTTCAATGACGGGTAAGGCGGTCAAGCTACCTGCGCCTGTCTGGTCCGATCG